TTCGTAATAATATTTTAAATCTTTTTTTACAGTATTGTTATTCAATAACTGCATCTTTTGTTCTGAATCAGTGGTATCATCCATAGGAATAGGCAATATATAAGTAAAGGACTACATAAACCAAGCATTAAACTTAATGCTTATATGAAATATTGCTATTTCAATATTTTTTTTTTGATTTTTATGGATGCTTAACTTATAATACTTCTAGCATGCTTACAAATTTAAGCCTCGATAAAAAACTAAATAAAAAGTTTCTAGCCTAATCGTTATAAATGTGTTTGTAGGTTTAATTAAACCATTCTATCGTAAATTAATTTTACCTTACTTATATTCATAACAATAATAACAATTAACCACTTTAACACGTATTAATTAAAATGATAATATTAGTGTACCTTGCTTTTGCAGATATGAATAAAAAAAATTTTAATACTTTCTGTTTACACCTTAATAGTGGTGTTTAAAACAAAGTAATTTTTTGTTTTATTGTTATAACAATAGCACCAACCTCTATTGTTGAAGCTACAATACCAGCCTGTGACTGTACCAGATACATATATGGGCCTAGATAAAGGTGTTCGACAATATCCACGCTTATATGAGCTTACAACAACAATTATAAATAAAGATGATATATATATGGGAGCGTTTAAGAATTAAATTAATTTAGGCTATAGTCTTTTAGATAACATGGATTAATATGAAAATAAATATTAGCATGGCTATACCTTTCTTATAAGAAAGGTATACCCATGAAAGATTATGAGAGCAACATTATTCTTATAAAAATTTTTTAGATATATTTTCATAGCCAAGGATGAAATTGTAAGACTCTGAGTAACCTGAATTTCATTTTCATCATATATAATACCACTAAATTTCTCTATAACTTGATATAAACTAACTAAATCCTTCTCCAAGTATTTAATTGTTTCTAGCTCCGTACTCCAGTTATCTAATGGAATTAAATTATAATCCTTTTCTATAACCTCAACATTTTTACTAAAACAATTTATAGGAGGTTTTTCACCCTCATAAAAAAGTGTCTTCTTACTAACAAAATCATATGGAAATAAACCTTTGGTTACCTCTGTATTATAAGTATTACACAACTTCTCAAGTGGATGATTTAGTAGATTAAGAGAATCAACAAATTTTATAGAAAGTTTACGATTATCCTGTTTAGTTATAGTAAAACTTAACATTAAATCATCACGACATACAGGTTTAAATTTGTATTTAGGTGATTCATCCTCTTTTTTAGCCTTTAAAAGAGGTGAAAGTAAGAAAACTATATCATATAAACCTAAATTATGTACATAAAATGTAAATCCAGAATATTTATTCTCAAGCATTGAATCTATACATTTAATAATAAGTTTATCTGAATCTAATGATTCTTTATCGATATAGAAAATCTTTACACCATGTGTTTTGGTATAATAACCAAGAGAGTAAACCTTTGATACACCTTGATCTCTATATGTTTCTAAATCAAAGGAACCAATATGTGGATCTGGTATAATTAGGTTTTTTATACGTTTTGACGTTTTTCTACCTCTAACAGGAGCTAAAGGTATGGAGACTCTAGATTTTGTAACAACACCATTATATATAGTATTATATACATTAGATGTTTTTCTTACAAATTTGTTTTTATCTATTTCAACATCTGTAAAATTAGTTACTTTAAAACCACTATCACTATAAATAGAAACATCATTTTGTTGTTTGTTTTCATCTGTAGACGATTTAGTTATTACTATAGTATACATATCCTTTTTATAGATCTCACAATTATCACTTTTTAAAGAGTTACGTTCAATTACACGAGCTTTCTCTGTTGATGATAAAGGTGTAAGACCTTTTTTATAATCACTTAAATCCATAGATAAAGGAACCAATTTATTTAAAACTAAACGACTATTGAACTTACTAAGGTTTATTAAATCAGTGTTATCACTTGAATCAGCTGGAGGGGAACTCCCCCCCTTGGAGGCCTTTTTTACTTTATCGGTATAATCGACTTTATAGATAAGTAATTGAATAAAAGACACATCCTCGTGTCGATAGTCATAAACTAACATAGAATTTTCAAGTCTATCTTTTATAATATCACATAGACTAGAAACATAGGAAGGACCTATAAAAATACAGGGTATTTGTTCTCCTAACATCTTAAATGTTTGAGCGTTACCGTAACAAACCTTTAATAAAATAGAGTGTCTTACGTTATACTCTAACGGAGGCAACTTAGTAGTAAATAAATCTATATCATCTAGAGTAGAAGGGAAAAAATAAATAGGTGTAAGCAACTTTTCTTTAGTCAAAGGTTCCGTATTTTCTCAGTCTGTAATAATATCATGTAAGATAAGATCTGAATAATACCTTACACTCTTACCCATAGAATGCCGTCTAGAGACAAGAGAAGAATAGGTATATAATTTGGGAATATGAGCTAAAAAGCCGAAATATCTCTTTCTGGAACCAGTAAGAAGAGGCCTACTTGCAATATAAATTACGGAAAGGTCTAGTTCAGTTCATCATTATCATCATTATCATCATATTTAAAATTAAAAAAAAAGTGCATGGTTCGTGGGATCATGAGCCCAGCCTAGTACTTCATATAAACATTTTACATTTTAACTACGAAGAGCCTAGGACTTCTACCGATATTTATAAGAGCTTGGCTATATAAACTCAAATAGTATATAAAAAAGAAATAATATATACCAGATTACAATATATTGTATTAAAAAAAAAAATAAATAAAATAAAAAGTAAAAAAGTTTATAAGAAGAGTACAAAAAACGTACTTTACTATTAAAAAATAAAAATAAAATAAAAATAATAAAAAAAGTTGACCCCGGTAGCTGCTTCCATTAGGGTGGGACAAATTTTTTTAATCTTTCATGGGTATACCTTTCTTATAAGAAAGAGTTAAACGTTAGCTATGCAGTTGAATTTTTAATGTTTACATTTAATAATTCGTAGTCTTGTGAGTACATTTATATGTGTATAATACTCATTATTTTTTAGGTTTTTTCTAGATATGTCATGCTTAATATATTGCTGATGTCTAATATTCCGTAAGCATTGCATGTGAAAAACTAAACTTATTGCTTTGTATACATAACTTATAATATGCTAGTAATATCAGAAGTTATGCATCAATAAAAAACAAACGTTAATGTGTAATATTGGATATATATCTTTATATTTAGAATATAGCTTAGTAAACCTAATTATACATAAGGGATAGGTGATTTGAACACCTAACCTTTCGTGTGTAAAACGATTGCTCTACCATTGAGCTAATCCCTTTTTTATTACTATTTGTTTTATTGAAAGTCATCAAAAAGATTTCACAATGTATGCACTTTAAAATTTTCTAACGTTTTTTATAAATTTATTGTAAACGCAAAATAAGCAATAATATATATGTGGGTCTTTTAACTCGTTTGCTTATTGTATTCCTACTTCATTCAGCAAAGCTATCGGGAGCCTGTTTCATCTTTTTAACACTACCTATTTTGTATCTAGCACTTACTATATAAAAAAATTAATGACGTTTAGATGATATATTTTGATTAAAAATAGTAGAACCATGTGTATAGCAATGTTTATAATAAATCAATCTTTTTAGATCACCACAAATGGTTTTTTGTCAAATAATAAACACATCTTTATATGTAAAATAATACCTTGCACAATCAGGGTATATTAAAAAATATTCCACAAAAACACATCTTGCAAAATTTTTTAATATAGTATGAGCTAGATCAGACTGATTATTTAGTGATAAGTCTGTTTAATCCGCTATCATTTGTATTAACTTTGCAGTAATAACAGAAAGGTTATTACTTTTCACAAAAAAAGATATTGCTTTGTACAGGTAAGCTAATAAATACACTAAACTTATATGAATCTAAATCAATGGTTATTGTAAGTAGAACAAACATTATTAACAATAATAAACCAATGTCTCTAATAGACATATAAGGTATTAATATATATATGATTAAACCAACTAATATATATAGAGCATAAGAAGTTATGATACCAGTATTTAGACTGCTTAGGCCTTTGCTTAATATCAGTAGTCCTTTTTCTAAGCCATAGGGCCCTAATAATTCTACTGAACCCTTATCTAAAACTTTAGTGGTTTGTCCTCCCAAGTTAAGTATAAAACGAGTAATATATTTGTTATAAAAAAGCTCGATCATAAAGCGTTGATTAAAAAAACTAAAAGTGTTGTAGCCCAGTCTAGTAAACTTAAACTTAATAAGTAAACTAAATAGGTATTCAGATAATATTAATGATACTGCACTTAATATAACCGTTAATAATAAGGGCAATAATTTGAAAAAATTAGGAACAGCAAATTCAGTTTCTAACATAATTTCATGTAAAGGATGTATAAATAAGCTGTTGTCTGCATAGAAGTTAGAAGCTAATCCTATAAATATATCCTTAGTTATATAACCAAAAAATATAGAAAAAACTGCCAATATAATTAAGGGTAAGCTCATAAACATATCACCTTCATGTGCTTTTTTATAATTAGCTAAAGGCCCATTAGGATTAGTTATAAATGTTAGATATAAAACTTTAACTGAATATAAGGTAGTAAACATAGCACCAATAGTTGCTATAAAATACACAGCAATACTAGAAAATTGAAATTGTCCATATGCAGACTCAAGTATAAAATCTTTAGAATAAAAACCAGTCATAAAAGGAAAAGCCACTAAACTAAGGGAAGCTATAAGCATAACTGAATAAGTTAAAGGTAAAAATCTTATTAAACCACCATATTTCCTAAAGTCTTGATTATCAGCTACAGCATGTATTACAGCACCTGCTCCTAAAAACAAAAGTCCTTTATAAAAGGCGTGGTTAACTAAGTGAAATAGAGCAACATTATATGAAGACAAGCCTACTGCAATAACCATCATGCCTAATTGACTCATAGTAGAGTAAGCTATAACCTTTTTTATATCTTGTTGGAATAAACCTATTAGAGAACTAAACACAGTAGTAATGCTACCTATTCATAAACAAAGTATTAACACTGTTGAACTATATTCTATTAGAGGAGATGCTCGCATTAATAAATACACACCAGCTGTAACCATTGTAGCGGCATGAATCAAAGCAGAAACAGGTGTAGGACCTTCCATGGCAAGAGGTAACCAAACATGAAGCCCAATTTGTGAACTTTTAGCCATAGCCCCTATTAATAAACAAATACCAATAATAGTAACAATATTTTCACTTATATTAGCAGCTAATGAAAATACGGTAGAGTAATCCAAGTTACCAAATGTTCATATAATAGTAAACATACCTATAGTTAATAAACAATCACCGACTCTGTTAGTTAAAAAAGCAGACATGGAACTTTGGTTAGCTGCTATTCTAGTAAATCAAAAACTTACTAAAAGATAGGAACAAACTCCAACACCCTCTCATCCTACAAACATAAGTAAGAAATTATTTGCTGTAACAAGTATAATCATCATGAAAGTAAATAAACTTAAATAACTAAAAAATCTTTGGTTATGCATTTAAGCCAAATTTGTCTTACTATTGATTTATTGCATAAGATATTAACAGTGGTTATTTATCTTTAAAACTTCTACCTGTGTTCATACCAGATTTTATATTTCTAATTGAATTTATACCTTGAACCGTAAAATGTAAACGATTAATCATTAAATTATGTATTTTACACCAATTAAGATAATCATAGAGTTTTATACCTAAAATAGGGTATTTATTAAAAAATGGAACTATTCTATTAGTGATATCGGCAAAGTCTACTATTGTTAAACTCACAGCGGATTTACCGCCATATTTATATATCTTTCCCTGCTTGCACCCAAGGTATTCAACTATCTTTTCCATTAATTTAAAATCCCTATCATGTTGAGAAATTCTAAATCTCAATTGTACTCGATAACCTAATTTACTATTGGTTGATGGTATACGAACGTCAAAGTTTCCTTCAGCGCTAACAAAACCTGAAATTCAATTAGGGTCTATGATTATGTTATTATTATCGATAAGAGGTTTTTCAACAGGAATATGTCCATCAAATTCTGATTTTAACATGTCAGATAAACCTAAATTCATGGATGCTTTTATATTCACTATTTCATTTAAACCTTGAACAGTAAGATGAGCTTTATTATTGACAAGTTTTACCGCTTGTTTAAACAACATAAAATCTACATTTTTTTTAGTTAATAACGGATATTCTTCTAAATGAATAATAAGTTTACTTAAACCTTTATTTGAATCTATTGAATAATTAACCATTTCACGATTTCGAGCTAAATGTATAGAACCTATATCTACACCATCTAAATATTGTTGTAGTTTATATAATAAGTTAAGATCTTTTATGTGTAGGCCTATTTGAAATTTCAATTGAACACGTCAACCTAATTTACATGTTTTATTTTTATCTATTATTATACTAAACGAACCCTCACCGTCTATTAAACCAGATCAGACGCCAGGATTTACAATAGTGGAATCATAAACAGAATTACAGGTAGAAAATTTTTTTAAATCGAATAGCTTAGACAGGGTTTTGACATGGGAATTTCAACCTTGTCTCTTGTTGAAACTGAGTATTACACCTCTACTCCTTTCGGAACCCCTTAGAGTACACCTTAAATTAACCAAACTGGGCTCAATTAATCAACTGCCGTCTACTCGTTGCTCTTTTACAGCTATACTGTTTAGTATAGTTGACTTAGATCCGCGATTGTCCATTTCGTTTTCACTCATCTTAAGACTTATTACCGTACCTGAGTAATTACTTCAGCCACTCATACATTTTCATTTAGAGCTTGGTACCTTAAGCTTTAGGAGTTTCCCGGAGTTTGACAATTTACCCCCATAGACACGTTTTCCCCTAACGTGACCCCGAGGGTCATGACTCATATAACCTATGGAATATATATGAACTAAAGAAGAAACAATTAATACAGGTATTAGCATAGAAACTGTTAAGGAGTCAAAGCTAAAACCTCATAATACATCAAGTGATTCTGAATCGACTCATTTGAATAATATAATGGAAACAGGTATATTATTTAAACCTACCTCAAAAAAACTAAATAACGCTAACAATGTTGTTACTATTACACACATACATGTAATTAAGTGTGCTCCGCTAACCCCTACTTTTCTACCAAAAAAACCGGAAACTATTGAACCTAATAAAGGTAAGATAATTATGGCTAAATACATTATTTATGTTCTATTGCTATACTTCCTCTTAATCTGTAAAAAGCTACTAATATACCCAGGCCTATTGCTGATTCTGCTCCGGCTATTGCTATTACATAGATAGCATATGTTTGTCCTAATATATCATCAAAGCTAAGTGAGCTTACCAGTATTAAAAATGTAATAGCTAAAAGCATTATTTCTATGGATATAAGCATTAAAATTATATTTTTTCTGTTTAAAACAAAACCTAATATACCTATTAAAAATAATATTAGTGATAAATTCATTATTATATAGTATTACAAAAAAAAATGTAAGTTTACAAGCATTACTTAGGTGCTTATTTTATACCGAGAGAATGCACATATGGTGTGCATACACAAAGCATCATTTTTTTTTTCGTTAAAAGAAAGAAAACCAAAACATTATACTTCGTAATGTTTCATTGCGAAATAAGGCATACAAAGCACGCTAGTAGCACCAGAAATTAACCATTATTAACTTGCGATACTACTAGCATTGTTACGTATTAATTATTGTTTAACACTGTATAGTTATGTGTGACCATTCTCTGGCCGTGTATCGGTCCTTTGCTGTAGGGCTAGAACACGACCATAACAATTTGGGTTACAATCATCAGGAAGACGAGGGTCTGAATCGCCACAATTTGAATGACGAAAATCTGGAGCACCCTAACCTCTACGAGAAGGCTGAGTCGTATAGGCGCTCCGATAATTTAATTGTTTTTACTTTTATCTACACATTATTTACATAGTATTACACCCCAACCCAACATAGGCAGAGATATAAACACAAGGTATCACGCCCACCCTCACAAAGGCAAAGATATAAACACAAGGTGTTACGCCCCAACCACGCGTAATACAGTGACAACAACCAGATATTTTGCCTCCTTGCTTTTTATAATATTATATGGCAACGATCCGAGATGTAAGGCTAAAGTACAAAAGGCTAGTTAATTAAGTAGAAATAAGATATGCACCTGGCATTATAGTCACGTTTTATTAGTATACACTAAGCATGCTTAGTCAACATCATTATTATTATCATGATCATGGTTTGCAGGTCACCTAACATTATTTTTACTCTGATCCTGAGATCGATAATAAGTATCTCCTAAATAGCTAACATTATTTTCGCACGTTTCACGATCCTGAGTATTATATTTACTAGTCCGATAGCCTAATCTATTTGTTATAAGTAGCTTAGCTAGATTCAGGCTAGCTTTATTTTCAGTTATTTTTTTTTCAGAAACCGCCTCAGGGTAACGACTCTTTGCTGTGTCCAATCCTGCAAGTTCCAATTCAATTCGGGCCAAAACGTTTAGGTACCCCAGGTGCTTTTTTAAGGTTGAGTTTTCAAGCATATCCTTAGGTGGTGCTTCGTATTTTATTGCATTCCTAGTTTCACGGAATATAGCTTTTCTTTTAGCCTTGTTTAGCTCATCACAATCATGCACACCATCGTCATGTACTTTCTTTAACAAAGTACCAGGGGCGTCTAGCTCATCTCTTCATGTATTTGCATGGGGAGCATTACCAGCAATTTGCCGTAATTTTTCTGCCTCGATCTCAAAATCAAACTGTTGTGTAAAATAACGTTCCATGTCCTTTATTGACTCGGCCTTAAACTCAGCAGATTTTGAGTTTTCTCTACAAAACTCTTCTATGCCTCTCTTTGCATTCTCCATTAAACCTGCCGTCTTAACTTTTAGGTGCTGCTCAAGTCTAAGATTAGCTAGATTCCTAATAGCTCTATCAAGTTCCTCTTGTTTAGCTCTTCTAGCTTCATCTATCTCATCTCGTAAAGAAGTACTATCTACGTTAGCAGCTGTGGAGCTGCCAACTCCTGCACCATTAGAGCTGCCTATCTCGGCACCACTAGAGCTGCCTATATTTTGGCCAGCTGCTGAAGCAAATGAAATACTACCCAATTTTATAGGAGAAAAGTGCATAGTGAATAATGCATATAAATGAATAAGTGCTCCAATACATAAGCATAGGTCATCAGCATTTTTAGTTATAAATAAGACTGATAAAGGTAATACCGCACCTATAATTATGATAGATGCTATTCTAAAATTAGATAATTTTTTAAGCGAAACGGCAGTCACGAAATAAGCTAAAACTAGTGATATGAATGCATTAGCAATAGGATAATATACGAGCATATCTAATTGTCCAAATATAGCTTTAATTGGTCATCTAAATGCTAATATAAAGAAAGCAGTTAATAATAACAATGAAGTTTTATTAATTAATCTAAAGTTAATACTACTTTGTACAGGCATACTTATGAAAGCATGAGGTTTAGGTGGGCTGTTTAACGATCCCAGAAATGCATATTTAGAATTAGCAGATCAACCTGCTAATAATATACCATACGCAGATAAAGAATAAACAGCTAACATATAAAGTATACCGAGGTTAAAACCCGATATAGCCAACCCGAATCCATAAGGTACAACAGAAAATCCTAACAAAGAAAATATTAACGTTATTATAGATTCAAGAAAAAATAAAATTAAACTAGCAACCGTAACAAATGCTACAGTTAGTAAAACGGGAACAGTTACTATTAAAACTTCTACAATAGAAATCAGTATGGGTAAATATAACATAATGTAAAATTAAGTGTATAATCTTTTCTTGACTGGTTTGCATAACTTCGTAAGTATGCTTTACTTCGTAATGCTGTCTACATGGTAATACGAAGTACCTGCATAGCTTCTGGCCTGCTTAGTGAAATTAAGCTATATGGTGTGGTGCTCACAAAATTATGCAATCACTACAATGTATCAGCTAGAAACTAGAAATAATAACCCATTGTAGTGATTGCTTAGATAATATAAGCTTACATAACATAAGCTTACTTTCACAGGCAGTATGCAGAAAAAGTATATGTCATATTAAAAAATTAGGTTAACAATAAAACGAATTTTCGTATAAGTTTTAATAAAGAGGTGGCTATGTAATTTTAGCCAACTTAAGTATTGTGCTTACTTTCTATAAGCAAACCCTCAAACATCTACTACATTTATGGCATGTGTATACATTTAATAGGAACTTATAACATAGAAAATGTACAAATTATTAATTATTATTATATAAACGTAACAAAATATATAGACACAAGGTACTACGCCCCATGCCCGCGTAATACAGTGACAACAACCAGATATTTTGCCTCCTTGCTTTTTATAATATTATATGGCAACGATCCGAGATGTAAGGCTAAGGTATAAAAGGCTAGTTAATTATAGAGAGGTTCATACTAATAAACAATCTTTTAGGTATGATACCATATAGATATACATATCACCATTACAGTATTTTAACAAAAATATAGTAAATTTTAATATGTATATAACAGGCATAATACTTTATCATTAATTTACCTTTATACTTATATTTTTAGATTGTTCTTTTATGCCTAACTTTTTACTTTGCAACCCTTTCTGGTCTTGGTATCCTAATTGGTATAGCTTTACTATCCCAATCTTGATCTCAATAGCTTTGCTAATGCTCATAAGAATCATCTGAGTATTCCGTATGATTACCTACACAATAAACATCGTTTATTTTATTACCTTTTTAATGTTAAATTTATAGGTTAAGCTGTTAAATTTATAGGTTAAACTGTTTATTGCTATCGTTTAAGATTTGTCTACTATCAATAGATAATGCTTTCTTACCCAATTCAAAGGCAAAGCCTAAAGTTAAAGCTAAAAGAAATACTAACATAATAGTTAAGCCATAAACACCATTTGTATAAGCACTCACCAGATATGGATACACTAATAAAATTTCTAAGTCAAACAGCAAAAACAACAAAGCAAATATGAAAAAAGATATGCTAAATTGTGTTCTATTTTGTCCTAAAAATGAACTAAACCCACATTCAAATGCACTGTCTTTTTCCTGATACGGGTTATGTGGAGCAAATACTAAATTTACAGCCAATAAAACAAAACTTAATAAAGGTATAAATAAAAAAAAAAAAGTAGTACTAGACATTTAAGGGTTAAACATTATAATTGCAAGTACACTTGATAATCTTATAAGTATATTAGTTACAAATATAAATAATAACAACATTAAAGTTAAAATAGAAATAATAATGGCTAAACAAGATGATAAAACTACATTATCTATTTTAAAATATATATCACTTGCTTTATTTTTGGCATACTTAAGTAATACACCCTTTCCTAAAAGATTAATGCATTTATATGTGTTTAAGCTGTTACTTGTATATATTGTTTCAGGCTTACTATGACATTGGATACTACCTTGTAAAGTTTTATCAGCGTATTTTTTATTTACCTTGTATTCGTGTACATCAAAAAACATTTGTTTAATTATATTTAAGTAATAAACAGCACCAATAACACTAGTTAATATGGCTACAAGAGTTAAAAATACATACCCACTATCTAACGCAGCAGATAATACCATTTGTTTTGCAAAAAAGCCAACAAGAGGTGGTATACCAATAAAAGAAAATAAAGTGATAGCTAAGCTTAAAGCTATTACAGGGTTAAGATCAAAATAACCCTTTAGTTGAGTAATAAGTTGTATAGGAGAGTTGTTACTATCTGGTAAATTGTTATACTCTATTTTACTAGTATCTTTATTTATAAAGGGGTACAAGGAAAATCCTATACTAACTAGCAAGACAAATGCATTTAAGTTTGAAATAGAATACTGCATTAAATAAAAGATAAAGGCTTGAACAGATTCTAAACTGTTTATGCTTAAAGCTAAAAGTATAAAACCTAAATGTGATATAGTACTATATGCAAATAACCTTTTTATTCTAAATTGTGTTAAACCTAAAACAGCACCTATTATTAAAGATAAAAATGAACTAAATAATAAGCCAGAGGTTCATGTAAAATTAAATACAAAATAAAAATTACTGGTGTAATGTACTAATTCTAATAAAAAAACTAAGATAGAAATTTTAGGTATTATTGCAACGAAAGTCGTTACTATAGTAGGGATAGCATCGTATACATCTGGACTCCAAAAATGAAAAGGAGCTGCTGATATTTTAAATAAAAACCCTACCGACATTATTAAAAGAGAAATGTTTAAGTAAAAAGGTTTATATCAATCTAACATAGTACTTGCATACTCATTTGCTACGCTAGATAAGCCTGTTATTATGTAATAACCATCTAGACTTGTTGTACCAGAATTTGCGTATAATAAGCTCGTGCCTAATAATATTAAGCATGATGATAAACCACCCAATAAAAAATAAGTAAGACCTGCTGATGTAGATAGTTCAGAGTTTCTATAGATTGTAGCAAGCAGATATAAGCCATAACTTTGTAGCTCTATACATAAAAAAATTGAAACAATGTCACTAGCTGAAACTAAAAAACTACCTCCTATTATTGTAAATAGTATTATTAAAGGATATTCTATTAACCTAAACTGTTGTCCGATTTTATTTATTAAGTTTGTATCATAAATAAAAGTGAAAGGAGAATATACAGAATTTATAGAATAAGGTAAAACATCACTATATGCAGAATCCTTAAGTAAAAGTTTTCTAGGATAAAAAGCAGTTAGTAGAAAAATAATTGCGCTTAGTAAAAAAAGAAAAAGATGAAAAACATGTGTAATAGGTGTAACATGCAATAGACCGCCATATAAACCCAAACCCTTGTCTAAAAAAGACATATTTAAATTATTTGATGCTATGAAACAAGAGCATAATAAAATTATTATAGTTTCTCTGGAATAAAGAATAGATTTTTCTCGTCTAAACGTGACGGCATTAGATAATAACAAAAATAATATAGAAAATACAGCCATTGTTTTTGTAGGATTTAAACCTACCTATTTTTTGTTGTTTTTCTTATAAATGTTTAGCTTTAGTTGTATGTATTTAACTTTTAGCATCCACGCCGTTGAGACGTGCCATAAATAAGTAACCGAATGAAAATTTAACTAAAAACAGAAAAAAAGTTTGTTTAGCTAGCTAAAGAAGATAAGCCTTTCATAAAACATATACTTTATATATATATATTAAGTGAATTTTTTGTATTGTTTTACTGTGATATTTTTAGACTTTGCTTTTGTTTCTGAGGCATGTTTACGAAGTATTAAAAGTAATGTATTTACCAAGTAAAATAATATTCATTAGAAGAAAAGGTTATAACATGCATATCATTAAATTTTATATAAAATATTTACATAATTTATTTATTATAAGTAGATATTTCTACTGTTACAATATATTAACAACAGATTATTGAAGGAGACATGCCTTTTTAATATATGAAATAAAATGTTTTCTCTGTGCATAAAACAATATATGTTAAATAATATATAACAAAAACCATGTAATAAAAGATATTTTGTTTATGTAGTTATTATAATGATATAGGAAATATCCAGATAATTTTTGCAATGCTTACGAAGTATACGCAATCAGTAAACTATAAAACTATATATCTAATTTTATGTGATCAAGAAAAAATATTTTATACTAGCCGGGAGAGAAACTCGAATTCTCATTCTTAATGTATGAAATTAACGTTCTAACCAGTTGAACTATCCTGGCCTTTTACGCAGCACTAGGTAATAATGTTAGCTGCATTATCAATTTCTGATACTATTAACGTAGTTAATAAGTTAAGCATCAAAAACTAAGTCAACCTAGTGATGTAGTTGCATAGTTTCGGATGCATAAACGTCCACACGAAGTTATGAATGCACACAGACCGTGCATGTTTTATCTATTATTTTTTATTTTTTAAATATTATATAAACTTAGCTATTTAGGTTAAAGGGTGGATACCCTGATTTGAACAGGGAACAATCTGTTCCACATACAGTCATTCTACCATTGAATTATAACCACCTATATTAATGCAGAATACTGTACTTTTTACTTGTTTCAACGATGTTACAGTAAGGCATAAGCTATGCTTAATTATCTAAAGATGTATCTTAAATATTTCCCAGTATAGGTTTATACCAAAAAAGCAATATTAATGTTACTTAGTTTTATGTTGGAGTGATTCGAACACTCAATAATAAATACCAAAAATTTATGACTTGCCTATTAGTCTACAACATATCTTAACGTTAATAAGGTATTAAACTAGTAAATAATAAAACAGTATAATTAAAAATTGCAATCTAAATAAAATATAGATAATATAAATGTAGATAAAAATATAGTATTAATATAAAATAATATTAAAAATCTGTATTTAGTAATTATTAGCTTTGATATTAAATATAACAACTGTTTAAGGTAAATCCGACTTGAACGGATAAGATATTAAAATCAAATAGTCCTAAACTACTCATGTCTACCAATTCCATCACTACCCTATTTCTAATATTTACTTAATTAAGTACAAAACTAATATACCATTATTCACGTATATTATTGTTCACTGCTAATTTATTATTTTAGATAATGCAAGCACCTTTATTTATTATTTAACATTTTGTTAATGACTTTTTTTATTATACTTAACTCATTAGTTATATAAGCATAAAAAATAAGGATTTATTAGTTAAAGTTTAAATTAAAACTAATAGTATAAAATTTGTAACATTTAATTACACCAGTGTTTTGCTTAATATTATAGATTAAAACCATAACAAAATTATTAAGGTTTTATATATTTAACCTTTTTTTATATCTGTATTTTATCCTGACTATAATTTATACTGACTATCACTTATCCTGACTACCTTTTATCCTAACTATCCTTTGTCTTATATATTTTAACTTATCTAGAAATTAAATGCCCAAGATAAGATTCGAACTTATAACCTAAACATCTTCAGAGTTCCGCTCAACCAGTTGAGCTTCTTAGGCTATATCACATTTAATTTTACATGTTTATTTTTTTATACATATACCATATAAAAGTTATATGTTATAAACATTCATAAGTTACATAATGCTAGACATTGTTAATAATTACACAATACAAAAAACTGTGTTTTACAAAGGTAATATGTTATAAATAATTATATTTTATAAAAAGCTATCTATTATGAAAAAAATAAACATTATAAAACAAATAAGATAGTGTATATAAAAAATAAAACTAATTATAAGTTTACAAGTGCATTGTTTTCTATTAAATTTTGTTATATCTACAGCGTTTGTGGCACTGATACACACAATAAGTTATACATGTTAGATTAAGCCTGCTATACTCTTAATACATGCCTACAAAGTTAAGCATGCTAAATATATAAATAAATAGGAAAATTATATAAAAAATAAAGAAAAACAAATAAACCATAAATTTATACTTATTGTTTGTTGCCAATAATTAAATAAAAAGCAAAATATAAATATGGAGATATCAGGAATTGAACCCGAAATGACGATATGCAACATAGATGTTTTACCAATTAAACTATATCCCCTTTAGCTATAACAATGGTTTTGGATAAAGCCATATAAAAATATATCTTTATGTTATTTTAATAGTTAAATTATACCTGTGCTTTTATTAAACAAGTATCCAAAAAACGACTTTAACATTAACGATGATAAACCATAAATTTTAATTTTGTTTTATCTTTTTTGTTGTATAAACCGTGGGTTAACTATAACTTAGTTAAAGTAGCCAACCTAAGTAACTATGTTATTTTTTTTTTAGTTTAATATTTTACTTTATATATACCTTTGTTATTAAGACTTTTAGCAATATAAGATATTTGTACTTAATTTCTATAATCCGCCATTATTCTGATATATATAAACTGTTAGGTCTCACCTGTTTTAATGTCTGTAATAATTATCATGCAGCAGTATTGACTGCTATTTTTTGTACCTTCAATATATATACGATTTATTATCAATGAGTGCATAAGATCTTTAATAGCTTCAGTATGTTTTAAATCAGCCGGACAATAAGGAAACTTATGGATAATATCTACAGGTTTTAATAAAATTAAATAATACTGTTATTGCTCAATAAAAAAGTTATATCACAATACTCAATAATATAAAAATTAAAGGAATAGTAGTTGTACTTTAAAAAGGTTCTATAAATAAAATTTTTATTTTTATTAATTTAATTTTCTAAGTAGTACACGTTATAATAATTTTTAAATATACACTTAATGTTTTCAGCTGAACCTACTTAGAGTTTACCTAGATTTTTAGGTGTTAATATGTGAGCTATTGTTTTTCCTTGACTATCTTTTATATACTTTCTGAATATACGCCTTTAAATAGGTTCTAATAGGCTTAATTGATCCAATTGGTGATAATTTGCGGTGGACAAGTGTTAATATGTTATCTATGAAATTATTATTTTTGCTAGTAGAATTATTCTACTTTAAATTGTTGTTCATCATGTATCCAAGAGACGACTTGAACGTCTACGATATATAATCAGCAAAGCTTAAATTTGCACTGTCTACCAATTTCAGCACTCGGACTCGCACATGTAATAAACATATGCAGATATAAATACTAATTTAAGGCCAGAATGACTTGAACACTCATCTAAACCGTTATGAGCAGCTTGCTTTACCTATTAAGCTATGGCCCTTTATAATTTATATTATTAGATAAAGATATCAGGGATAATTATCATCAGTTCATCTATCTAATCATCATCTAAAACCAAACTTTTATGACTTTGATATTATAAGATAAAAGGCGGATAAAGGAATCGCACCCTTATATACTGGTCATGAGCCGGTTATGTTACTGTTACATCAATCCGCATATATTATAAATTATGTACTTAGATCAGGATATTTAATATCTTTTATTTACTTTTTAATGTCTTAACTAATATAACCCTAATAAGTAAAGCTCAAGAGCATTAATAAAATACATCGAAATACTTATTAGGAGTTTTATGCATACTGCATAATAGGTATTTACTAATTACATATTATTAGCTTTACCGCGAAGTTAGGAATAACTTCTTAATAATACGGACATGCAAGACTAGAATCAAACTAATCCTTAAGTAGAGAGCCCAGAAGGGAATCGAACCCTTGATACATTGGTGAAAACAATATGTCTTTACCACTAGACTACTGGGCCTATGTATAAGACATAAAATTATTAATTTATTTTTTATTACATTATATTAATTTGCCTGAATCACACCGATACGTAGTATCAGCAAGCAAATTAATGAAAATAAAAAAGAGCCCAGTGCAAGTATCGCACTTACTTCTACCGATTACAAAACGGTTGCATTACTTTTATGCTAACCAGGCTTTTTATCAACATTTGGCAAGTTTTGCTTTTTATATGCGTACGGAGTATTAGCACTACTTTTATATTTTGCAGTCAATACACCCCAGTATAATTATTAATATATATGTAAATAGTTAACAATATAGATAATAAAAGTATTATGTGGTAAAATTTTTATATGACGTATGTTTCGTAATAATAATACTAATACTATTGATACCTTAGACAAGAGTATTTATTATTTCCACATTAATGCACAATGTGAAACCTGAGACTATTGCTGGCAATATCGCTAAAGCAAAAATTATAATTGTTGTAGTTGTTAAATACAAAGACCCAAATGTAAGGGAAGTGGTGCTTAATTCTATGGATTATTATGTTGCATATTTTGATACTGTATATGCAGATTAGCCGAGTAATCTTAGGTGTAAAGTATAGACATGTGATGTTTAATACATTACTTATACTACTTCGTAGATATGTACCACTAAGTGGTATTTTATAAGCAAAAAATAAAAAAAAAAGATGAGATACAGATATTTACGATAAGCGTATTATATAGTAGACTATAAAATTAGTACTTAATGCCTAAAAATATCACAATTCTTTAAGCTAAAGCCTATTAATAAAAATTAAAATTGTAGTATTAAACTACGTATATATGAGAATATTCTAAGGTATGTTTCGTGCCTATATGCATTCAGCACTTATCATTAACTAACGTAGCTTTCCTGCCGTGCCTTTTTACTAGACATATCATCTATTTCAGTTTCTTACTGCCTAAGTAAATATTACTTTAGTGAAAAGTAATTACCAGCATAAGCCATGACACCCAGAATATTGCGTTCTTGGTTATAAACTCAGGGGCTATAACAAAATGGATACAGTATCTCTATCAGTTACAATAATATGGCAATACAAACAACAGGTAAACCATAGGTTAATATACCCAATTCCTCTCGTACAAGGGGCTATCCTTAATTTATTCCAACTTCCTTTAGAGGATAGAAACCATACTGTCTTACAACGTATTTAACCCAGCTCGTGTAGCTCTTTAATCGACGAACAGTCGGACCCTTCATGACTCCTACATTCATGTGGATGAGCTAAGCCGACATCGAGGTGCCAAACCCCGCACTCAATTTGAACTCTCTGGCGGGATTAGCCTGTTATCCCTAGCGTAACTTTTTCAATAATCCAAGACCTTTCCTTTCTGCATCTTGTGATCATATGCCCCGCTTACGCAACTGAAAGACATGTAAGTCAAACAGTAAAGCAAGATTAAGCCGTTAAACTTGATAAGCAAAATAACTATCATATACATGGTATATAAACATATACATATATATTTAACTCGTAAATATATTTAATACATTATGTAGACTAGTATACAACAAAAATCGTTATGCAAACTAATTAAAATATAATAGCTAATAAATTTTTACCTATGCCTGCATAAGTAATGGCGTGATTGCATATATTTGTAAGCATACACACAAGAAGTTAACAATAAAAAGTGATACCTTATTTCTTTTTCATTAACTGATCCCTTTTGTTGTTTTTTATATTTCTTTTTTTTTTTTAGTTTTTCCTCATACTCCATAAGCAGGCATAACTTAGTATATATGCTATAAGTATCATAAGTTAAACATCAAGAAATAAGAAATACAAAAAATATCAACAACTTATAGGTATACATTCGTAAAAAAACATATCACACCGCATTATATTATCTCTAGTTACGTTAATATGCCTTACTGGCAGCACATAATGATTTAATTACATCTATATTTAAATATAGTGAAAATCTTACCTAATTAAAAAAAAAGTTCCAACTTAAATGGATTTATAATTAAATTAGCGTTATATTATAATATAACACTTATTGCAAACTAAAAAATATGAATTTATACTAATAAAAGTTCATATTAAATTGCAAATTGCAATCTAAAAAAACGTCTTTGGATACTCCCAGGTACTCTTTATGGGATCTGTGCCCCGCATAAACTGCCACCTAACAATTGTTCCTATCAATTTTCACAACCAGCAATCATATTTATTGACTTTACTGGCGATTTGCTTGTAAGGTTTATATAATATGATAAATGAAGTAAAGGTGTTTCAATTTTATATTAATTACCTTATACACTACAACTCATTATATCATATTCAGTAACTAGCAACAGTAAAGCTGCATAGGGTCTTCTCGTCCAACTAAAGGTAAACTGTATCTGCACAGTTATTCCAATTTCACCGAGCCAATCATAGAGACAGCTGTTGTATCGTTACATCATTCATGCAAGACCGCATTTAACGGCCAAGGTATTACGCTACCTTAGGACCCTTATAGGTAAGGCCGCCATTGAACGGGGTTTCCATCAAAGCCTAGCTTATTAGATTTAACTAAGCAAATTAGTTAACCAGCCGCCATCGGGCAGAGATCACACTCAATACTTCGAATTTATTTCTTCGCAGCGTGCTTTGTTTTAATTAAACAGTCGTACAACACCATTCTATGCCTCCTGTTTCTTGCCTGATATTAATCAGAAGAAATGGTCCACCTTATCCCGAAGTTACGAGAGTCAATTTGCCGAGTTCCTTAATGATTGTTAGCTCGAACGCCTTCGTATTCTCTACTTGCTCACTTGTGTTAGTATTTAGGTACGGTATTATAGCGTAAGCTTACAATATATTTTTGTTTTACTTATTTTATATTACTTACGGAGCCTACAGTTTTCCAGAACATTTTTCACTTAATTTACTTAAAATATTAGCAAACAGCTTCCGTTTTCCCTTTAAAAATAAATTATTAAAATAATAATTCAAGGGGAGAAGCGGAATTTCGGTTACTACGTAAATAAAAAACGTTAATTACTGTAAACTCTAGGTTTTCTCATCGTCTATACCACTAGGTAATTTACATAAATAGTACATATTCATATCTAGTATATATTTAACATCTACATATAAATAGTTGAAAGTTATGAAAAAAAAATAAACTTAGAGGCCGTAACTTTAATAAATTCCATAAGCTTTAGGCGAGGATTCTCTGACATTATCTGTCTTGGTGACAGCATCTGTCTTGGTGATATTATCTGTCCAGGCGATCTTATCTGTCCTGGTTGATCCTTTATCGTTACTCATGTCAGCATTATCACTTGGGCTTGTTTAGTCCAGAGAATAATAAGTTAAACTCTAAACAAATTAATCCTTATAAAGGATTAAAAATAGCTACCCAATGTTCCGCTACCCCATATATACAATATATAATATACACATTAATATATATGGACAAGGTATCGGTATTTTGTTTAGATCCGTTAAATTTTCGGTGCTTTTATCCATAAAAGAGAAAACCAGTGCTCTGTTACGAGGTCTTCAAAAAATGGCCGCTTCTAAGCCTATTCCCTGGCCGATTGGGATAAATACTGCCTTAATTTCACTTAACAAAAATTTTGGAACCTTATTAACTCTTGTTCTGGGCTATTTCCCTTTAGACATACAACCTTATCGTACTATGTCTGATTATTCAATCTACATATCTAGTCCTTCCGAGAACAAATACTCACTGATAGAGTCTTCACGACCCCCCAATGTCCACAAAAAGTATATATATATTTATATTATAAATTACCCTAAAAAATGCATACATGCATAAATACTTACGTAGCATAACCTAATATAAGCACAAGCACACAAACAAGCTGTTATTTTTCGGATTAATATAAAAATAAATACTGGTTGCATGAGATCACAATTCTGTACCTTCTGATATTCTATTTAAATTACCTACTTATATAGGTTTCGCAGAAAACCAGCTATCCTAGTCAGAATTGTCTTTCACTAACTTACCACGATTCTTCGGATATCTTTACAACGATAACCCGTTCGGACTTTTATAACCCTGATCATGGTAAGATCACTAGGCTTCGGGTCTAATTTCGATACTACATCATTATATCATAATTGTTTTATCTTTGCATTGTTGCTCGCATCGAATATTAACTTGCTGACCCATTATGCAAAAGGTACGCTCTCATTGTTTATTTAAACTATTTTTGAGCTGCTTATAAAATTACTATTTCAATCCTTTCCCTCACGGTACTATTCGCTATCGCTTATATATTATATTTAGTCTTAGAGGAAGGTTCCCCTTTTATTCAAACAGATATGCACTCCATTTTACTTTTTCCTTTCTGTACGTAACACCAGCTCGTTTAATTTAACAAGCATGTGTCTTTTTCTTTTTTTATTATGATAACTACCTAAGCTTGCTTAGTATTACAAGCAAGCATTAAAATTTTTAAATAACAATATGCTAGAGCAATCAAAAATGGAGAAAAAGACCAAATACAAAAACAAGACTTATTCTGTTTCATTCACATTACTTAAGAAATCTCTTTTGATTTTTTTTCCTGAAGTTATTAAGATATTTCAATTCACTTCGTTTTTTAGATATATAATTTATTATTAGAATTATTCTTTTGTTGGCCCTTTTAGGCTCTATTTAATATATAGCTGTGATTCCATAACAATCTCTTTGTATACTTGTGTGCTGCGCATTCTTTTATTTTTTCATCCTTTTTTTTCATACTTTAAAAGAATGCGCAGCAAAATAATATTATCCATATCATCTGTATCATTACTGTATATTGTAAGTTTATTTTTTATAAAAAATTATTTGTGTGTATAACTTGTTTAGAAAAGAAATTATGCAACAAAACAGCAATATTTGTGTAAATAGACTAACATGCCACTAATAAAAAACACATAATAAAACGATAATTATTATAAAACAATAATTACTATATAAAACTAATACACATAAACTCGGGTCATTATGATTCGAACATAAAAATTCCTCATCCCAAATGAGGCGCCCAACCAACCAGGCTCTAACCCGTATTAATATAAATATATATAATAGTCAATTATAGTATATATAATTATATATGATAATAAATTATTTTTGTGTACTTACAAAGTTATGTTATAGAAAGCAGCTTCTTTTTTATGATAAGGCATTGCTACAGAGAATATCCGATTCGAACGGATGTGGTCAAACGAACCGAATAAGTTTCAAGCTTATCACCTTAGACCACTCGGTCAATTCTCTTTTATTATATGATTGTGGCTCATTTACGGCTGGTGTATACGAATCATACATATCATAAATTGCAAGCATTATAGTTGATTCCTCAGCGAATTGAACGCCAAACCTACTCTTATCAAAAGTATACTTTACCTATTAAGTTAAGGAACCTTGTAATATGTTGCAGTATATTGTATAAGTGCTTATGCTTGAAAAAATAATTATAATAAAACAAGATTAATAGTTGTTATATAATTTGCTGATCTTGCATGCAAAATATCGTAAACTGTACATACTTATTTTTTTTTAATAAGCATGCTTTATCCTAACTTGTCCCATAAACTAAGTTTAATGGATGTTTTACTCAATTTATTCTTATATATTCTTATATTATACTTTATTTTATTTTCCTTTATTTTATATGCATGTATGACCAGGAGTGCTTAACATAAAAAAATATGAAACACCAGAAAAAATAAGTACAAATCATCAGGAAATACGAAGCATAGCATCAAAAACAAAATTAGTACAGGTTTATTGCTTATATGTCATAACTATTATATGTATAACAATAAGTATAAACGAAAATAAAAGATAAAGAGAATTAATTTAGTAAACTATTTATACTACATATCTATAATAAACCCTTAATAAGATAAGATTAATCTAATAAAACAGGCGGGAAAAAGATGATTCGAACATCTAGGTGTTAATTACACAATATTTAGCAAATACATTGCCTTACCATTGGCTATTTTCCCCTTCACATATTGCTTTAAAATAAACACTAAGTAATATGCAATACATGTATTACTATAAATACGTACGAGTTAGACCGGCCTCGATCCGGCATCCACTTTCTCGACAAGAAAGGACTTTGCCTATTAAGTTACTAACCCTATGTGTATTTTTGCTTTTTTTTATCAGCTGCATACTTTTTTTAATGCATAACATACAAATTATAAGAAATTAAGCATTAATAAGGCTTAATGTAATAAGCCTGTTTAACTGCTGATACTTCGTAGGCTCTGCATGGCTTGGTATATTGGTTTAAAAAATTAAACCAATGTACCAAGCCATACTACGATGTGTATTTGATAATAAATAAAGATAAATATAATAAAAATACACCATATGATATTACGGTCAGTCGGTATCGAACCGACACACTTTGTTTGGAAGACAAATGGTCTACCATTAACCTATGCCCGTTATTAATATTTTTACATTAAGGGATATAAGTCTGAAAACTAATGTAATTATATAATTACCCTTTATTTACCGCTAAATTTTTGTATATAAACTATGTTAAAATTCATAGCTATATATCTGAATCATATTCAAAATCAGTTTTACGATCATACTGATATTATGGTTTATTAGTTGTGTAAAATTTATATTTGTTTATGTTGTTAAAAACAATTATGACCCTCAATAGTAAATGGATATAAATAAAATTAATCAAACTATATCAACGAAATGCCAATAAAGTATGGAAGTCTCAAAACCCAAATGATGATTTTCAGTAAAATGATAAGCTAGAAATCTTCAAAAACCTACTGCAATAAAAGCAGTCCCTATCATTACATGTAGGCCGTGGAAACCGGTACCAAAATAAAAACAAGAACCATATGTACTATCAGATAAAGTAAAAGAAGAAACTGTGTATTCTAATCCTTGTAAAGCAGTAAATATTATAGCTAGTACTATTGTATAAAATATTCCATGTAAGGCTCCTCTTCTGTATCCTTGTATTAAACAATGATGAGCAAAAGTAACTGTAAATCCAGATGATAATAATATTACTGTGTTAAGTAAAGGTAATTCAAAGGGATTAACAGAATCTATACCTTTAGGTGGTCATTGAGCTCCGACTTCTACAGCTGGTGATAACGCACTGTGAAAAAAAGTTCAAAATATTGCTAAAAAAAATAAAGCTTCACTTACTATAAATAGACCAACACCCATGTTCAATCCTCTTTGTACTGCTAAAGTATGATTACCTAAATATGTTGCTTCACTGATAATATCTCTAAATCAAAATGACATAGAAAGTATCACAGATAATAAACCCAAAAACACGAAATCTTGTGCAGAAAAAAACCCATGCATAGTGAGTACACCTGATGTAGTAAGTACTAAAAGAGATATAGAAGTATATATAGGTCAAGGTGAAGGTGATACTAAGTGAAACGGGTGAACCTGAAAACTGTTTCTTGTTTTATATATCATACCTTATGCTTATTTTACTTGTGCATACTATGGTTTGCTGCTATTTTATGCATTATTCAATTGCTAATTTCATATCATGTTTTACATATGCCTTAATTTTTTTTTGCTAATAGCCCCCATAATTGTATGAAATAAACCAAACTAATAGTATGGAACACGAAATTAAGCAAATAACTATGCATGCTTAACTTCGTAAAAAAGAGGAAGATATAAATAACATAAAGTGATGTTCTTGTTAGCTTACTTTGTCAAGCATGCCCGAAATAATGCAACATAAAAAGCACAACAATCAGCTAATATATATATTAAAACGATTATATTAAAATGATTATATTAAAATGATTATATTAAATAAGACCTGTGGGATTTGAACCCACGTATTAATGATTAAAAGTCATACATTCTACCAATTAAACTAAGGTCTCTATTTTTATTTATATATTGTGAAAGTAACTTACACTAGTATCTATAATCAGATTTTTTTTGCATTTATTATGCATGGGGTAATACTTTATATGTCATTTTGGTTTAGAGATATTATCATGAAAGTTACTTTTCAAGCAATCAATATAAAGAAACATCATAAGAAATAAAATATAAGCGCTGATTATATATGTGAGCAGTATAATATACAGTATAATTAAAATGATAATACTAGCCTACGTTGCTTTTGCGGATATGAATAAATAAATTACCATATTTTCTGTTTACACTTTAATTGTGATGTTTAAAACAAACTAATTTTTTTGTTTTATTGTTATAACAATAGCACCAACCATGGCTAACAGTAATATAATAGAAGTTATTACTAATCATATAGAGTAACTAGTGTACATAATATTACCTATACTAGAAATATGAGCTGTTTCTGTCAAATTACCATCTCAAAATTTAGATGTTACATACAATATTTGCTTACTTTGGTTATAACTAAAAAAATTAAAAAACATAAATATGTACTCACTAGCCTTGGTATTAAGATTTAAATCATTTAAATAAAATTTTAAATCATCTATAAAATCGCTTTTAAAGCTAGAAGCATTCATAGTTAACATATTAATAGGTAATATTTGATAAACAGAGTAATTAAAAGAGATAACAATAACCATTGCTAAAGGGATGCTACTACTTGTATCGTTTAAAAGTTCAGATATTCTAACATTAATTAACATTAATATAAATAAAAATAAAATAGATACTGCTCCAACATAAACCAATAAGTATGATAAACCAATAAAGTTTATACCTAATATAAACAGATAACAAGCTATACTCAAAAAAAGGCCTATCAAAAACAATACCGAAACTATAGGGTTTTTGCTGATTATAACAAAGATACCCGATAGTATAGATGCCAATGAAATAACATTTAAAAACTCAGTCTTATACCCGTTGGTGTAAGTTTCGTCTATAAGCAATAAACTAAACATAATATTAAGGCATATATATCTGTCTTAATATATAATAAAAAACAATAATAACTATTGCATTATTATCGTATTTATTATATATAAGAAGTTGATGATTAACTATACATATGTTTTCAAACAAGAGAGACATGTGTAAGACTCGAACTTACAATCCTTGTGGCCGAAACACATCGCTTAACCAATTAAGCTAACATGCCTTATATGCATAAAATTTTTATCTAAAAATACCTGTATATGCATATGCTTTGCATTTACTATTATATACCTGTTTTAATTTTTATTATGTTACACACACTATTCTTTTCCTTGAATGTTACAAAAATAGTAATATTTACTATGCTACAAACAAAATGATGGTAAGGGAAAAAATAGAAAAATATATAAAAATTAATAAAAAAGAAAAACCGTGCTAGGTTATAAGATGTAATTGCATGTTTTCGTAAGCATATACACCACTTGGCTTTGTGATAAATAAATAAGCAATATTGATCTTTATCAATATATAGTTATATAATGAGAGGCATGTACACTACAAAATTAAATTGTGGGCATGTACATTAAAAAATTAAGTTGTGGGCACGTACACTATAAATGTTGCCTATAAAAGCAAAGCCTTCAAAGTGAATTGAACACTTATCAAAATATTAACAGTATTTCGCTCTACCGTTGAGCTACAAAGGCTATTAAAGAAAAATAACAATTAAAACACAAAGTCTAAAATTTAAAGCTTAGATTTTAAGGTGTAAAAATTAAAGCACAGATTATACACTATAAAATTTAAAATTCTAATCTAAAAAAAATGCTTTATCTGATGTAACTTATATATATATTTTTAGGCTTTTTTATTTTTCAAATGAGAAAGGAAAAATAACAATTAAAATTTTTGCGTTTTTATATTAAATATTATTGGTATAAGTTAAAATAAACTTACTCAAGAACACTCGGATTCGAACTGAGAAAAAGAAGACTGAAGCTTCTCATTTTACCCTTAAATTATATTCTTAATATACTTCACATCATGCAGGTTTTATGTTTATGCCTATATATTTTTATTTATGGCTTATGCTAATTACTGTTACCGCGTTATAAAAATTTCAGCAAAAAACTTACCTTACATATTGACATTTTGTAAGCATTTATGATAGATGTTTATTGACATATCCTTTATTTCTGATGCTTCGCATTTCTATTTCCTTTTTAATTAAAAAGTATTTAATGCAAAAAACCAAATAATATAAAATATGCAAGTAATATGTAACAAAAAAAACAAAAGAAATAAAATCCAAAATAAATAAAATATAGAAAAACATAGCAAGATACAGATAAATAATAAAAAAAGGAAAAAGAATAATCATGCTTACATGCAAGCGTACGTAATATAAATAATCCTTTATAAATCATAAATTGTTATATAAAAAATATTTTACTTAACGTAAAAAGTTATAACAAAATAGGAAGGAAAGGAATTGAACCTTCGACAGCAAAAGCTATTGAGTTTACAGCTCAACCCGTTGTACCAACATACGGAACCTTCCTTGTGTTTTTATAATAATTTTTCATATAATATACTAGTTAAAACACCATGTCACTGCTTATTTACTTAATGTTAGTATTATACCTAGTTACTATTTTTATGATAAAAGTAAACATTTTGCAAAGTTAAGCATAAACGTAATAACTGATGTTTAGTTTGTAAAAAACACATACAAACAAACAAACAAATAAACACAACAAAAAAGCATTGAGTATTAGGGGGTGTTATAAAAGAATAAAATATGCTCCTTAAACAACTATTAGTTTTATTTAGCTTTTAGTTAAATAAGTAGCCACTTAATAGGCATATTATATTCTTTCACAACCGGGGAGGAGGGGTGATTTTAATATACATAAATCCCGTGCAATTTCCACTACACGAACCGTATTTCGACTTAACACTAATTAAAGTCACGCATACGAAGACAACATGCCTAAGTTTTTGGACAAGATCGTCCAAAATTTAAATAAGCACTAGCCAAACTTATTGCACATACTTTTTTCAGCGCCTGACGAGTAGTTAGTACCTATCTGAGATTAGATTCACCGTGCCGTACTTATACACGATTACTAGTAATTCCTTTTTCACGCAGTCGAGTTACAGACTGCAATCCATTAAATGTTTATCCATTTTTGGAGGATTAGCTCAATTTCACAATTTCACATCCTTTTGTAAGGTTTATGTGGCACGTCTATAGCCCACAATATTCAGGCCATGATGACTTGTCTTAGTCCCTGTTATCATATCCAATATAGCGGAGAACTACTTTATATAGAAATAAAGTAAGGGTTTACGTTAATTTAATGGAACTAACCAAAATCTCACGACATTAACTGAAGACAGCCGTGCAACGCTTGTAAATATACTATCTTTTTTGATGCTTAGTCTCACAAACTAGAGATAAGCATCATTTTAATTGTCTACATATATGTTAGTAAAAATCAATAAAAGATATATATAAATATTCAAATTGTGGTAAGGTTTTTTGCGTATCATCAAATTAAACAACATACTTCACTACTGGTTTCAGAAACGGTCTAATGATTTCAGTTCCAATGTTGCCAAATTACTCTTGAGGTGGAATGCTTACACTTTCATTTATAGAATAAATTGTATATCTAATCTATGACATTCATCATTTTCTGCTTTGACTACTGGGGTATCTAATCCTGTTCGCGACAAAAAGCCTTCGTCCCTCAACGTCAGTTATCACATAAGGGGATGCTTTCACCTATACCTGTGCCATAGTTTCTCATACGAAAAGAGGTATAACAAAATTTCATCTCTACACCTGTAGTACTTTAATACCCCCTCATAAGTAACTCTAGCGAATCAGTCCCTACTATGGCTTTATTCGCTGTCTAGGTACCCTTTAAACCAATTAAAGATGAATAACACTAGTCTTTTACGTATTACCGCGACTGCTGGCACGTAATTTGGTCAAGACTTAGGTAAGCAATGTCATTATCAAAAATCTACCTAGAATTTTATTTGATATAATCAATTTTGCATCAACTGTTTGTTGGTGCAATCAGCTATTGCTATACATTCTTCCAAATTGCTGGTTCAGCCGTTAGGCTATTGACCAATATTCCTCACTGCTGTGATAATAATCGTGGGATTTGTTCAGTCCCACTGTGATCGATCAACCTTTCAGTTTCGACTACGTGTAAAAGGCTAGTTAAACCACTACTTTAACTACTACAACTACACGAGATACATGCTTCTAAGAGCGAAACCTTAGTTTCTTTATTAATATAAGGGATCTTTCTCCTTACTCCAAGGCGGTCACGTTATCTTATACTCACCTGTACACCACTACTTCGCTCATTTTTTGAAAAAATGAGCGAAGTCGTACGATTAGCATGTGTCAAGCATTTGGACAGCGTTCACTCAGAGCCATCATCAAACTCAACTTATTTTTGTTTATGTAAATGTTAATGCTTTTATTACATATGCATATCTTACATTATAATCCTATAACTTATATTATTTCGTTTGTGTGATATATAATAATGTTTTACATACCACCATTACAGTATTTTAACAATTGTATAGTAAATTTTAATATATATATATAACAAACATAATATTTTATCATTAATTTACCTTTATACTTATATTTTTCGATTGTTGTTTTTTATGTTTACCTGGTTAAGCATAAAAAAAATAAAAAAGAATAAATTCTATTTGTTAGATTATCAAAAAATAAATGATAACTTAACTTTTACGCATAATTACGGATACAAGTAAGCCGGTTCCTGTTGTTGTTAATTACTCTAAACAAAGGCTAAATTTGGGATTGATATTTCAACTATTATTATACTAAACTAAGATATATCATATATAAAGAGTATATAATATATTTACTGTTAAAAACCAAAAATTTTATCTTTGCATCTTTTTTAGGCATAAATCTAATTAGCTTTGGACTTCCCTATGCTATTAACCCTAATATAGCATGAAACAATATGTATCACAATAAAATATTTGTTTATTTTTTTAGAACAAAGCTAAAAAAACCATAAAACCTTGTTTAATTGCACAAAGGGAGTGTAAACAAATAGTGAAACGATGTAAGTGTATATATATGTTTTAAACGTTAAGTATGCGTTACTCCAGGTATGCTTCGAAAACTAGGTTTAATTTCATAATAAAGCAGAAACATATATATATATATATCAGTACGTTTAATTATAGTTTTGTTAAAAATATACGAGCTGTAAATAAACGAATGAATTTCGGTAAAATATATTTTGAAAACATATATATCATTATTGTAAGTAAGGCAAAGGCAAATATAATTTGATTTAAGAAATAGAAAGGTACCAACTGTGGCATAATATAGATAAAAATTATAAGTTGGTGCTATCATTACTGATTTCTGCATCATAATCTAACTAAAGATAGGGTTAACTAAAGCAAAAGAGTATATTATATTTATATATTTTGAGGCTGATATATATTCAAAAAAAAAATAAGCACGCTAGGAGTATCAACAATTAGCAAGAAGTTAGACATAACGGAAATAAAGCACTGTGTGAAACAGTGTTATAAATTTATTCCCTATTATTGCCTGAATTATTCCCAATAATATAATACGGAATTTTAAATTATAATTTTGCAATCGTAATAAAACAAGTTAATATATCTTGACATTTTTTTGATACAGTGTAATAAATTACGGTTAGCAGGTTATTTAACGTATAAGTATTAATTTATTATCTGCAAATAAGCTATATATAACTAACTTTTGAAAGTAGATGAAATATTTCACATGTTTGTCCTTATCTAGTGTAAGTCCAAAGCATCTTTAATATATGAAGAAGTTAATACTACAAACACTTGTGCTTGTATAAAAGCTATTCCCAGTTCCAACCCTGAAAATGCTATAATGAACGCTAAAGGTATTAAACCTACAAAAAAATAAACAAAACCTGAATTCATAATATTATATGCGAACCCACTTAATATGTTGAGCAACATATGCCCGCTTAAAATATTAGCTGCTAATCTTAATCCCAGCGATACGTTTCTGGCTAAATACGAAATAAATTCTATTAATACTAATAAAGGTAAAAGACCCAAAGGACAACCTGCAGGTACAAATAAAGAAAATAATTTTAAGCCATGTTTTTGAAAACCTAATATAGTTGCTCCTAACACTACTGTAAAACTAATAAAAAATGTTAAAATAAAATGAGAAGTAGATGCAAAACTATATGGAACCATACCTATTAGGTTGTTTATTAGTATAAAAATGAATAATGTGTATATAAAAGGGAAGTAAACCTGTCCTTTCTTGGAGTTTATTTGGTTTATAACTATGCTATTAATAGTAGCATATATTGATTCTTGACTTATTGATCAATGATTAGCTACTATCTTATCTATATTAGTACCTAATAAATTAAAAGCCAAAGCGATAACTGTAGCAGTTGTTAAATAAAGTCCTATATTGGTTACAAATATCCGTAAATAACCTAAAATAGGAGCATTTAAACTTATAAGATCTCTAATTTCAAACTGGTCGAGTGGGCTATTAGCTGTGTGGGGCATTTCTTTTCTTATATAAAACATTATATTATTGTGTTTTCCTATATAAGTTAAATTTTTTATTTCTGATATTGCACATTCTTCTTGGGTACTAATAATAAAAAAATAGTAGCTAAGTGCTGACCAAACTTCACCAATGAGAGGTAAGAGAGCAAACAATAGGATTAAATATACAAATACAGCTAAAGTAATTGAATACTTTCGCATGTATAGTAAAATAAATCTAGGTAACAATCGCATTTTGCTAAAATAACTCATATAAATCTTTAAATGTAAAAAATACTAGAAGATCAGGCTTTATATATAAAAGCTGCTCTATTGCCCCATTGTGTAGTTGTTTTGTTGCCTTGGTACTAGCTTACATATTAATGTATGTTGGTGGCAAGACAGGGCTTAATTTTTATAGCTAAACATGTATAAGTGGGCTACTGACAAGGCATATGAAAACTGGTGGCAAGGCGTCTGGGCTCAATGTAATTTTTATAACTATAGATATATAAGCTGGTGGCACTAATAATTAATCATACTTGTTAATTATTAATTCACAGTATCTTATAATTAATAGCATAAAATCCAAAACTAATTAGATTTGTTCATAAAAAAAATGCAATAATAAAAATTTTTTTTTGTCCGTTAAAATAAATAAACTATTAATTCGCCTTTTGTATCTTAACTTTACAAATCGGGTTATTGCCAAGTAATATTATAAAGATAAGGAGACAAAACGTCTGGCTGTTGCCACTGCATACGCGGGATTGGGACGTAAAACCTTATGAATAATGTGTTTATAAATAAAAGTAAATCTGTTTTTTATAAAAGTTCATTTAGTTTATGCTATTCATAGTAACATAAACACAGTCGGATAAATAGAATTTTTATCAGCGTATAGATAAAAGTAAAAAGGGGGTTGTCCACTGGCTTGGGGATCCCTCTCACATCTTATTCAGTCTATGACTAATAGTTATGAAGAATCCCATAAGCTAGTGGACTAAATGCTATACCCCGGCCCGAAAGGCTTACTTATAGCGTCCGAAGGGTTTCAAGCCTTCGGCAGTACTGTCTTTGCAGTACATCTCTCTCCCACCACCCCTTGCAGATCATTTGATCGATGGATTTTGATATGCAGACCATTTGATTGATCTGCTAACCACTTGATTGGCTTGTGTATCTCTTTATATTACATACCTATTTCTATTTTTTGCGCTTATTTTAGGTTATTTTATTAACAACATAAATAAATTTTATGCTACATACAATAATAAAAATGCCATCATAAGAGCAAATAATCCTGTAGCTTCTGCAAAAGCAAAGCCTAATATAGCATAAGCAAACAACTGTCCTCTCAAGGCAGGGTTTCTAGCGACACCCAAGATTAATGCTCCAAAAACAACACCTATACCAACACCGGCTCCAATTAAACCTGTTGTAGCCATACCTGTACCTAAAATTTTTGCCGCTTGTATCATTGTAAACATCTTAAATTATTAATAGTATTAAAAATATTGCCAAATAACTAATGAAAAGAGTTAAATCCCTATAAATGAAAAAGCATATTTAATAATTTATAATAGCATGATGGGGGGCCTCGCAATAGCGAGGCCCCCCGTCCCCTTTTAGTTTTAAAACCTCGGCACGTTTGGGCCCTTCCAGGGAAAAGGAAGAGTGCCTGAGCACGATCACTCCTCCAGAAGATCGTAGGAAATTGTTCTTCCAGACAGGATAAACCACCCCACCAGAAGATCCTAGGGAAATGTTCTTCTAGACAGTGTGCCCACAAAAGTAGTCTTAGTAAGAGATCAACCCATACACCAAATTCGCTAGCAGGGCTTGACAGGGCAGCAACTGCCCAGGTGTGTTCATGCTTGAAAACATGAACACCCCCATTTTATTTTGGTTTTTCAAAGGTATCCGTAAACTTCTTGGTATTAGGTATTGTATATCACACAGGTTTATCAGTACGATTACCTTGTTTATCGCGAAAAAATCGGTCATGAAGCTCGGGATGTTGATCCTTTAAAAAACTTAAGAAATATCGTGCTTGAGTATCCGTAAACATAAATCTACTAAATCCAGGACTACCTATTTGGCGTTGGTGGTTTAAAGTTCTACCAAAATTACGACAATAAGGTTGGTTTGTACCTCCAGGTACATATTCGTGCTTTTGGTCGTAAGGGTCATCTACGACAATAGCTCCGTTAATACGATTAGCCTTTAAAGTACCATCTATACCTGTATTATTAGCGCCTTGCCCAGCAGGTGGATTAGCCGCACCACCACCACCTACGGGGGCATTAGCACTACCTGCAGGTGCAGGTGCAGGTGCATTTGCACTACCCATAGGCGGATTGCCACCAACTGAAGTACTAGTACTCATCATAATTTCAGAGGGTTTTAATGATTCATTGATTATTTCACCTACTAAACGGATATGTACGCTCATTACAGCATAATAAAAAATAGAAATTTTATTGAATATGTCTGTAAAAACATTGACATCCAAATAAATTAAAATAAGATACCTGCTAAAAAAGCCTGTACAAAATACAATAATACAGCTATAAATAAACTTTTTATTTAGTATTCTATTTGAAATTTGCTTGAGCATATGTGAGGGGATTTTAAGCTATTAATAGTATTAAAAATATTGCCAAATAACTAATAAAAAGAGTTAAATCCCTATAAATGAAAAATCATATTTAATAATTTAAATTGTTGAAAAAAACAAGAAGTTTAAGTCTATAACAGTCATAATAATTGTATCATACGATACCAATGGGATTTTAATGCATGTATCTCCATTCCTATATGGTTTAACGCTTTTACATTTACATATTAAGGATATATTGCTGAATGTTAACACTAAGGTATATCTAGCTATATATCAATAAAAAGCTTATGCATATATATAAAAATACAAGGTACTACGCCCCATGCCCGCGTAATACAGTGACAACAGCCAGATATTTTGTCTCCTTATCTTAATCTTTAGTAGGTATGATTAATAATGTGTGTCATACACATAATACAGTATATTGAAAGTCACTAAATCAATTTTGCGCTTTATAAACCAAAAGATGCAAACCTACGTAGTACTAATAAAAAACAAGTGTTGTATACCCTACTAAGTACTATTGATTAATAAATAAAAATTTCATCTGCATTAAAAGGGTTTTGCTTTCTATTAATTATTATGTTTATAATTATACTCTAATTTTTTATTTACCTAGCCATTCACATCTTTTTAAGAGATGTTAACTTTTTTACATGCAAAACAATAAGTTAAGCATGTCTTATTACCCTTTATATTGAATGTTACACATTTCTTTCTTATTAGGGAGCATTAGACAAATTAGGAGTGTGTAATATGAAAAAAGTGCGAAACAGCAGGAAAAAAAGTAAATCATTAAATTTGGGTAAAAAAGGGCATTAGCATAGATGCGTATAATAATATATATATGTTATATATAAAAAAAATAGGATTAAAAATAAAATAAATTTTAAATCGATGATAATATCTATATGTATTTAATATATAATCTTAGTCGGCAGTATAGTTTCAATTTAGTATATAGCTTTTGCAAACATGCTTAGAAAGTTTTCATAAAAAGATAGGTTTAACTTTTAAAACGTACAAATTATTAATTATTATATAGATAAAAATTAAAGTAAATTCTTATCTAAGATTCGAACTTAGATCCAGATATTAGGAATATTCTGCTCTACCATTGAGCTAATAAGAATATGAAAATTTTTATTTATTTATAGATAAAACATTAATAATGCAAACATAGATAGATTTGTTTTTATTTAATTTATTAGAGATATGGAGGAATCGAACCTCTTATATATGATCTGCAATCAAACCGCACTACCTTGTACAACATATCCCTTATTTTAATGTATATATGTTTGATATTAAAGTATAATCGGTTTTAATCTGTAAGTTTTAATTGTTATATGTGCTTAACTACTGATATGCCTAAGTGTGATTGCATGACTTCGTAAGTATCCATAGAGGCATGCTAGTTAAAGTAAATAAAGTCAAATTTATTGCATTTTAAAATAGTACAAAACAAGTAAAATATAATAACTAGTAAGTTACTAAAAACTTAAAATAAAAAAATTGTATAGATGAAATATAAATTAGCAAGTAGCTAAAAGAGTGAATTCTTATCTAAGACTCGAACTTAGATACAAATATTAGAAGTATTCTGCTCTACCATTGAGCTAATAAGAATAATATTAATAGTGATTGTGTATATAAGTAATTGCGTAGATAAGTAAATTAATGGGTGGTATACGATCTAATTGTTTTGCTAATACAAATTACTAATACTTCTCGCCTACGAAGCATTAGTAGTGGTGTAATTGCATAACTTCAGAAGCAACCATACCACACGGTACTGCACCTATTAATTTTTTGTTAACACAACACGATATTTTGTTAGGATTTGTCTTTTTATTTTAGAAAAAACAATCAATGTAGTGGATGCCGCGGTTGTAAGGGATGCAGCATGTGCAGTAAATGTAGCGCATCTAAGAAAAACAAAATAAAATTTGCAACTTATCATCGATATAATTATTGTTCTCGTAATCATGATACAAATTTTTCTATGGAAACCGACTCTATAACAATAGGCATAGAACTATGTAATATACCACAAATCTCCGAGCATTGTCCATAAAAAGTTCCTTCTCTACTGATAATAACAGATGTTTGGTTTAATCGTCCAGGATAAGCATCACATTTTAGACCTAATGCAGGACAAGCTAAAGAATGTATAACATCAGCCCCTGTTACAATAATCCTTATATGAGTATGTTCTGGTAAAATAAGTCTGTTATCTACCTCCAACATTCTAAGCGTACCATCTTCTAAATCAGATTCTGGTATTAAGTATGAATCGAATTCAATAAACTCATCATCACTGTTTAAAAAGTCAGGATACTGATAACTTCAATACCATTGATGTCCTTCTGCTAATATAGCCATAGCTGGATCAATTACTTCATCCATTAAATATAATAACTTAAAAGACGGAAAAGCGATTAAAATTAATATTAAAGCAGGAGTAATAGTTCATATCAATTCAATCAATGTACCATGACTTGAATATTTAAATGAAATAGGTGATTCTGTAGTAGTATATTTTCTAACTATGATTATTAATAATCATCCTACTCCAAATAGTATTATCACTAGATAAAACAGTATATTATTATGTAATTCTACTAAAGCTTCCATTTGCGGTGATGCACTATCTTGAAAATATAAACCTCAAGGTCTAGGTGCATCAGTACGCGCATCCCTAAAAGCAGAAGCTGCTCTTGCAATACTATGAAAGCCATCATGAATAATACGCTCATTGATTAAACCATTTCCATCCCCAAAGTTACCACGACCTGATGTAATTAAAGAACCTTTATTTGCATCAATGATTCCCTGCACTTGTATGTAATCAGGATTAACTTCACCACCTCCTATTTTTTTTATATAACGTGTTATTGTAATATATCACCCGGTATAAGGATCTATCATCTCACAATCTCCATTTGGATGCTCAACTTTTATAAGGTGCTTAGTCAATTTTGGAGGTATATCTCCCTGGATTTTATCAGGGTTTATATCAGGTGAATACAGGCCAGCTGGTTTCTCAGGATGAGGAGGGCATATAACGGTTGTTCCATCCTTACTTAAACCACCATCACTAGGAAAATCATTTTTACCTAACTTAGGCATTTTTTTTACCCTAGAGGCAGCGATCTTAGTTAAAGCTATAGGATTAGATTGAACCATATTTAAACCATGTCATAACTGTGTTCTATCATCTGATTCCATAGACAGTTCAATTAATGTATTTTCAATTAAACTAATTAATGGAACTATAATTAAAAAATATGCAAAGTAAACAACTGTAGATATTTGTCCAAATTCTATAAATGGGGATTCCACGTGTTTAGCACCTAGTTCCATCAAGATTAAAAAATTACCTACAAATAAAAAAAAAACTACTTTACTTAAAGGTTTAAATTGTATACCCCTAGATCTAGAAAGATCAGTGAAGGGCATAATTAGTAATATTAATATAGCAGAAAACATAGCAATTACACCTAACAGTTTATTAGGTATAGATCTAAGTATAGCATAAAATGGTAAAAGATCAATTTTATTTTAACATGCGATTTAATCTTTAAATTATAAACTTAAAAAATAATCAAACCGTTAGTGTGAGCTTTATAACCTCAATTTATATAACATTTTATTAACAAAATATGGACTAGTTAATGATCTTAAATTATCCATACTTTCTTTGAAAATATAAATACGGGGTTTATTATCTCTGTTATAATGTATTGAACATCTTAAGTTAAATTTATCTTGTAGAACAAACATAAGTTTATCTACATCTTCATTAGAGAAAGCATAAACACTCAAATGCAAACCGAGCCCGTGACGGCTTCCGTCATCCATTATTCAAAAGGCTAGCCCTCTAGGTGTTAGTAATTCATAAATATTATAAGGAATCCTTTTTACATTTGATGGATAAAACATTTCTCTATATACATTAAAACAAGGAAGTAGCATAGTTGTAGAAGAGATAGCACTATATGTCTTTTTAGTTCTATTATCTTTGACTATTCTAGATTGAGGTGTATAACCATTAACACAAAAAGGCTTAAAAAAGCTAAATACATAATTAAAGTACTTTTTATGTTCTATGCTAGATTGAGCATACACCAATCTAGAGTTACCAGTAGAGGATCTTCTTACTATGTGGGCATCACCTAGTATAATACCAATTAATATATCTTTTATTACTTGAGGTAGTGTTATCAAAGCTCTATCAGTTGAAGATAAACGTGTAATACCTTTTGTGGGTCGAGCTGCATATAATGCACCACTAGATCATAAAATAATATTAAATGAATCATGTTAATTTTATAAATACAACATATATATATATTTATATTTATTGTATTACTACAATATTTGGACTATCTCTTCATTTTTAAGAGCCGGCTCATAAAAAGTCTCGCGTATAGTCTCTGAGGAACCTAGTAGGATAATGGCATAAAATGCTAACACAAATAAGCCAGTAAATCCGTTGGTTTCCTGCTGATAATCCTAACCATAATTATATCACGCTTATTGCTCTGCAACACAAAAGGTAAATATAAGTTTAGGATTTTCCAGCAAACAGCGAGATTAAGTGACATCTTTTATTTATCACTCAGGTACTATGGCAGGGGGGGTTTGCATTGCATTAGCCATTACATAATTTTCACTGTCTCCTAATTTATTAGGCATAAAAAATACGAATACAGATAATACTAATATAAAGATAAATAAGGTAATTAAATCTTTAAAAATAAAATAAGGGGCGAATGGTAATCTATCATAATTAGCTGAAGCACCCAAAGGATTACCTGAACCTGCTTTCTCATGCAGTACAATCATGTGCATTAAAACTAAAGCAGCTAATACAAAAGGTAAAACAAAATGTAAGGCAAAAAATCTATTTAATGTAGCATTATTTACACTGAAACCACCCCAGATAAACTCAACTATATCTTGTCCAACTCAAGGTATGGCGCTCATAAGACTAGTAATAACTGTTGCGCCTCATAAACTCATTTGACCATAAGGTAAAACATACATACTTACTTAGCGTTTAAATTATAAAACTAAGCTAGAATAACTTTGAATTCGTATATTCTATTAGACATATTATGACTAAAAGTTCCGACTGTGCATTAAGCAGCATTTCAGCCACCCATTAGTGACCCAGTCTGTCGCGATTATTTAGATAACCGACGATCTTAAATTTTATTTATACTATCAATATAAACCACTCATAAACTAAATTATTTTATAATACATAATCCCTTGTTAAAAAAACTTGTTTCTTAAATCCCACGTCATATTTTTTATCATGTGACATAATACTATTACACCACTACATTATATCACTTTACATAATCATATCACATTATCATATCACTATGTCACGTCATCATGCCACATGATTAGTTAACATCATCACGCCACATCATCAGTTAACATCATCACGCCACATTAACATATAATATCATCAGGTCACGTCATCACGCTACATCAACACATCACGTCCTGACGCCACACCCTTAATGTAATGACGCTAGTCACATTCTTCATGCAATGACGTGGTCACACTCTTAATGCGGTGAGGTGAGTCACATTCTTCATGCAACACTGAGGTCACATCCTTCATGTAATGACTCATATCCTTCATACGATTATTTATCTTACATCATTAATGCAATAACAAGTTACATCCATGATGCTATGACTCAATTATTTCTTACCGATTGGTTGATTCTTATCTTATGATCACCGGTAATGATCTCATGGTCGCCGGTTATGATCTCATGATCACCGGTTATGATTTCATGATCTCATGATCACCCGTTATGATCTCATGATCACCCGTTATGAGCCTATGACCCACCTATTGATTACAGATTTGTCAATCCTATCTTCATGATGATCGCAACCATTCTTACAAGATCTTGCTACCATAAAGTCTATATAAGTAGGAGTCTTTTCCTCATCTTAAGCATCAAACCATCCCTTCTCAAACCTCAACCTAACTCAGCCTTAATATTACTCTATCTCAACTTCAAAGCTTCATCATGTCTACTTATACCTCTAGTCTTGCACTCAAGGGAGCACTTCAAAGAATCCAAACACCTCCCGAAGCATACAACAAAAAAGGCACGTCTGCTTTTAAAAAATATGAACACCATATCAGCACCTGGGCTTGCACAAAGCTGAAAGAGATATTCTACGACAGGAAATGGGCTATAACACCCGAACAAAAAGATTCGCATACCGGAAAAAAGCCAGATTTAGTGGTGGAAAAGGCAACCGGAAAGGCTGGAGTTAGCGTTGACTTAGAGATACATTTGGGTATGGAGTTGAAGAAAGGGGGTGAACGCATGGAAGATGCGTTGGACCAGCTTACTAAAGCTATCATTGAAACTACAGATGAAAAGGGAAATGCAGACGAGTCTGCATTTGAGGTCTATGCAGTTGTACAATGTGGCCTCAAAATCGCCTTTTTCGAATACCATTCCGACGAGGGCATCTTGGACGAACAAGGTATTCCACACTTCCGAGGTTGTGTTTCCCTCACCCAAGATTACAAGATTAAAGGACAAGACGCAATCGCAATTGAAAACAAATTCATACCAAACGACTTGGAAAGGCTTTTTTTCAATGCCGATAAATTGAAAAACGAGACTCCTATACGAAGAGACGCAAAGGACTATCCTACTCCATGTGTTTTTGACCTGATAAAGCATGAAAAAGAGGTTCATGCTGTTTTTCAGTACATGGAAAGCCATGTGCCAAGATCATCTTGGTAACTTATCACTGTTTAACGTAAGGTATGTTTGGCTAACACATAAATTAGCTGATAAAATAAGCTATATTGTCTTATATAGTCTGTTGCATCCGCATAGCTTATTGAGACTTATTGTTATTTAGTCTTGTCTTATGTATTGGTAATAATATAAAAAGGCTAAAACAAGTAGCATAATGTCACGATTAAATTGATAGTTTTGATTTTAATTTTTACTTGCTAAAAATATGTATTACAGGTGTTTATAATTTATGATATTAAGAATAAAAAATTCTTTGATCGTTTTCACTAACATTGCCAAAGAAATGATAACATTGTACATTTCTTCAATATCCCTGTCGGGTTATTCCACTTTATTTCCAGGACTTTAATTTGTCCAGGTTTATTAGTATAATAAACATTAAATTTATACTTGTAACTAATAAACTATTTTTCTCTAAAGATTGCATAGAAATTTAAACTTGCGGGACTATGATCTAAATTAAACTTCATATTTAAATATACTTAACTATTCAACGTCTTTTTAATAATTTTTTTCTAGTTTTTAAAGCCCTTCTAATGGTTTTTTCATTACAATCTAAACATTTAGCTGCTTCTATAATGCTAGGATATTTGCCATATACTGTATAATCTAGATTATAAATTAACAAGGATTTAGATTTTTTTTTAATATTTAATTTAGCTTGTTCTGAATAAAAGGGTTTTTTTCTATTTAAAGCACTTACTCTCATTATTTCTATTATTTCTTTACTAAATTTCTTATCTTTATTTAAACTCCCTATTTGCATACGACGCTCTAAACTAAAATTAGATTTCATTTTTATCCTAGTTATTTCAGTATGTTTATAACCAAAACTTGACCCAGCTTCTGTCAATATATTATAGTTAGGTAATAAAGATTTCAGATAAAAGTCCTCTAAATCTAATAATTCTTTATTATTTTCTTTAGTTACTAAGTTAGGAAATAATTCTAATATAATAAAAGAAAATTCAGATATATTATACTTTTTTACTGCTGCTTTAACAATTTTACTTCCATGAAAATTAAACAAATGGTTAGAAAATCTAGCATAAAATTTATTTGTAGAGGCGGACCCTACATAATAATCTAAAGTAACTTTATTTAATATTAAATATATACCACTAAGATTTGTAGTTTCTGACTTAATCCTTTTCTTTGTAGAATCTAAATTTAAATTTTCATAACTATAAATCGGGTTTAAATTTTTTTCTTTAAAGAAATTAATTAAAATTTGGCTTTTTTCTTGTGTGTTATGTTGCTCTGCAACATCACATGATTTATAACCTTCCGTGTTTAAAGGTAATATTAAGTTACAATTATATCTTTTAGCCGTTAAGTTAAATTTATTAAGTTTTTTACTTGCTCCGCACCGCAGGGAGCAAGCGCAGGTACGAAACAATAAGTTATTATTATTGCTTCGTACAGTATGAATTTTTAGATCATTTTGGGCTATGTTGGTAACCCAGAAAGGCTATAGCCATCATTAAAATAAATATAACTGTACCTATGGTTCAAACTAATGTTCTAGGAGCTTTATATGATCCATAATATAATCCTCTCCCTATGTGAAAATAAACTATAAAGAAGAATGCAGAAGCTGTGTTTGAATGTAAATATCGTATCAATCATCCATTGTTAACATCACGCATAATATGTTCTACTGAATCAAATGCTTCTAAAACATTAGAATTGTAATGCATTGCTAATGTTACTCCTGTGATTATTTGTATTATTAAACAAAAGGCTAATAAAGAACCAAAGTTTCATAAAAAACTTAAATTAGATGGTTGCGATGAATCTATCAGATATGAATTAACCAATTTTAATAAAGGATGACTCTTGAATATTCTCATTTTCATATATATTTATATTATAACTTTATTTATAAAAATTAATGTGCCTACAAAACAAATAAGGTTATTGTGGGTTTTATGATTTATTGCAAATTGTATATTGAAGCGCAATCTGTCTTATGATTTATTGCGAACTGTATATTAAAACGCAATATATTTTATAAATATAATAGTAAATATTTTCATATCTATATGCTTGTAATGTGATTGCATAATTTTGTAAGCATCCACAAACATTTATTTTTCTTTTTTATATTTATTTTTTTGTTACTTAACTTCTGGTATTTTTATCATACGTATAAAGCTATGCAATAAAAATAAATAAACCGTGGATTATATATAATATACTTAACCGTATTTAAATCAGTTTTTGTTTTATGTGAGTTGTTTATGTCACATTTCCGGCTTTTACAAGACGGCTCAGACTATTTCATCATCTTTAATTACTTCCTATATTTAACGCAAAGCAAGATATGTACAAATGGCACACTTGTAATTGTAGACTCACATGTAAACATTATTCTTATTTTTCTTAACTTAAAAAGAAAAATAATATAATTAAGTATTAGTAAATACGCAAAACATATCGCAGTAAAACATCAATCAATAAATGTATTTTTAGGTATAAACATATGTATTTATAAACAGAATAAACGTAACCAACATATGACTATAAGTAGATTAAATGTGAAAAAGATATATTGATATTAATAATAAATATATACGTTTAGATAAAAAACTACTGATCCACACTTTCATACCATAAGATCCAATACGTATGTAAGATTCAGATTTGGTATGCTGCAGATTAGATTTTGCAAAACCTCTTAAAGTAACTGAAGATAAGCCTTTGTAAGAAGAATCCATATCTTTTATATTACCCGTGTATCTAAGTTTAGAAACAGATTTAGCAGCAGTGTTACGCTTAGTTAATCTTCCAGCTGCCTCAATTCTTATACCAGTTACGTCCACATTTTTTATATTTTTAAACACTTTTTGTTGTCTATCATGTGTATAATCACAACATCTTAAGTTTGACGCTATGGCTGCACAGGTTGCTTGTTTTTGATTTTCAATAGATATACCATTGTAAGTCTTGCAAATATTGTCTACATGTTTAGACGTTTTATAATTTTTAAATATATCCAAACTTCGAGTAGTATATACTGCTGATAATAGTGAATCTACTCCATCATTATTTTTTGGTTCTACATGTAAAAAATCTTCATAACTATTAATCTTTATGTTTTGCTTGTTATTCACGGTATTTACTCTCGAAATTTCACTATTACCACTGAAAAGTAGTTGTAAAATTTTATTGTTATTACTTGTTTTTAGGTTTAAGCCCTCAACTTTAGTAAAGCTGTTTGCTTTTATGTTTTGTAATCTCTTTTCGCGAGTATATATGTCATTATATACGGCTAATTTATCCATATCTGGTACCGTAAATAACCACAAAGATTTATCTAATACCTTAAGTATATTATTTTTTCTATTTTTTAATTTTGTCAGCAGTGTTTCTGAAAAAATATAACTATTAAGATATATATATTTAAGGTCAACAATATTAAATTTAATATTTTTATTGTAAATTTTTTTTACCAGGTCTACCAAAGGCATAATGTACCTTTGATCAAATTTAGACTTGTTAAAGTATATTAACTGTTTAATGTAAACAGATAGTATTTCTTCACGTAAACATTTAGCAGCGTAATTTTTGTAAAAAGAATAAAACTTCTCATTAGATATATTTGCAATTAAATCTTTGTATATAGAATTATTGACAGCATTAGCCTGTGCAACAGCATCCATATTTATTGAAATGTTACTTTTTTGCTGGTTTATTTTGGAGTTAAGGACCAAGAGATCTAAACCTTTATTTTTAATTGTTCTTAATTTAATGTTAGAAGGTCAGTCTTCTGTGTTAGATTTAAGAATTTTTTCTTTTAAAAAATTAGGTAAAAAAGTATCCATTACATCTAAAGAAGCAATCTTTTTTAGTTTGTTAAGATAATATATTTTTTGCCTATTGTAAGTATATAAAGTAATAATTATTTGGTCATTTGTGTGTTTTAGTTGTGGTTTGCTAGTTAATATCTTGTTAATAGACAGCCTTCTAGCTTTAATACGCAAACGACGAGATTTAATATTTTTTTCTAACTTGCGGCTGTAAAAATTAAAATAACTTTTTACTATTCTAAGTAGGATCTTATTAAGAGTAGGTAAAATTTTGAGCAGATTCATATTAAATGTGTAGATACTATTGTACCATTCATTACTCAATGGAGAAAAATGTCGCGGTTTACCTATGTAGTTGTTCGCCTTCATATTTGTTAGCCTTTTTGATAATTTATATTTTTTTGATGATTGTCTCTCTAACCTTTTGCACGCATCAGTAGTATACTGTGCTTTATTTACTAATGAACGTTTATTTTTATTTACTTTACTAAGGTGGTTGTAAAACAATAGCAATCCATTTCCTACTGATTGCCTCGTAATATAACGCAGATTACCGTTAAATTCATTATAATTATAAATAATGTTATTGCTACAAACTTTTTTTCAATAATTATTTTTCTCCATGATATTTTCAAAAAATTATAATTATTTTTTATTTAAATTATATAGTGACATGTATACTAATATATAAAATAGCTAATATATAATATTAAAAAGGACATGATTAGCTGTATAGCTTTACTTTTATATATAGCTTTATTTGTATACTATATACTGCCCTTGAAACTAACCCTTAGGTTTTTATTTCCGGTATTACATAACATGCACAACTTATAGTATGCAAGCTAGTATTGAAACATAAACACATATGGTAAAAATTAATACAAATATAATGATTACTAATTAAATTAATAAAAAGTAAAAATATGATATTCCAAAAAATATAGAAAGTTTTTAAAGATGCCGAGCATAGTTGGAAGGTTATAGTTAGCAATACTCACCATCTAGTCGTTGAACGTTTTCACTATTTATATGATCTATATGCAATAAACATATATAAAGCTCTAGTGAATTTCGCTTCAAATACACTTATAAATAACAAGTGTTCTTTGAAATTTGCTCAGTGTTTGCCAATGATTACTTAAACATTGGAGGACTAAAGTCAATCCGTTATTTTTATCTTTTGTATTGCGTTGTAGAGCGATAAGCACGTTTTACTTATGGCTTACTTTATTACATGCAATGTTTAGGAAGTATGAGCAACCAGCAAGAAGTTAGTAATGGTTAACTTCTGATGCTACTAGCGTGCTTTGCACGCCTTGTTTCATTATTTTATTTTGATATATATCATTTCCTCCCTAAGTGTTACACATTCCTGAAGTAGAATAAAGAAAAATAGTGTATAAAATTGGGAGTGCTAAGTAGCTAATCAGCGAAGTATCGGAAATAAATAAATAAAACAACTAAGCGTATGTAGTGATATAATTGCATAACTTCGTAAGCATCCATACAGCTAAAGATAATATGCGTTAATATTTAACACACATTACAGTATATTAATTAATGTAAAAAGCAGGAAATATTCATGTTAATTATTGATCACTGTTATGTAAAACATAATATATGTAGTATTTATAATACACTACCTTATAATATAGGCTATTGTATAATATTTCTATGGTAAAACATGCAATCATAAATATAATATATAATAGAAAATGTTTAACCAGCAAGTATTCTACATGCAAGCTTGGATACTTTACTAGGTAGCAATATGCAAACTTATCTTCAATAGATTAACCTCGTAAATATACTTAATAAACTATAAATATAAGAAGCTAAGCATACCTATTTTCGTAAATAAATGATGTTTTACGCTTATTTTTTGCTATCATGCCTCGATTACCTGATTGCATAAATACGTAAACATGCACACTGAGCCATGACATAAGTTAAGCACACACAGCAAAGCTTAAAAAAATAAGAGAAAACAGGACTAAATTTTGCATTTGTAGTATAGAATATCAGCTGCAACCATACTTAATCTTAGGGTAGAGCTTAAATAGATTAACGTTGCATAATACAATAAAAAATATAATTGATTTTATACATATAAGTAATATTAATGTAATATATAAGCCATATAGTTAATAAGCCATATAGTTAATAAATCTATAATTAATTTACATAGCACATTACACACTATTTAATTAAAATTAAAGAAATAAAGGAATGTATAACATTGGAGGTAGTAAGCATCAGTAAATAGGGGTGCGAGGCAGCTAAACACAAGGAAAAAGTAATATGTAATATAAGGAAAAAGTAATATGTAATATAAGAAAAAGTGTGTAACACCAGGGTGAAGAGGAGTGTGAAACACCAGGAAAAAAAAGTACGAAGTAGCGAGGCATCAGGTAATAGGAGTGTGTAACATCAGGAGTATGAAGCATCAGTAAATAAAGCCCTTACCATTAAAAACTTAAGTGCTAATGTATAACATTTGTACAAGTATACTATTTACTTATAGTATACAAGTATATTTTATATAACTATAAGTATGTATTAAGTAAAAACATACAAGTATATAAGCAAAAATATATGTTAAATAATAGTATATATATATATATATTAAAACTAAAAACTTGCTTAGGTTTAAAACATGCGGGGAGAGTATATTAAAGTTGTTACAGAATAATGTAAACCATCTAATACGGGGGCGGGGTATATACCTAAAACTAATGTAAATAAAACCAATGTTAATAAGATATAGAATTCACGTTTATTAAGATCAGGAACGTTTACATTGAAAAATTTAGAATATGATCCAGCAAAAGCTATTCTGTTGAACATGTATATGGTATAAGCAGCAGAAAATATAATAGATGAACTAGCTAAAACTCCCAATATTGTAGACTTTTGAAACGCTCCGTATAATGATAAAAATTCACCTACAAAATTTAAGGTAAGAGGTACACCACAATTACCCAAACATAGTATGAACAAAACAATAGAAAACAAGGGCATTAATTGGGCCATACCTCTATAATAAGTTATCAGTCTAGTAGAAGATCTATCATATAAAACACCTCCTACACAAATAAATAGGCCAGAAGAGACAAAGCCATGAGCTAAACCCAGTGTTATCCCTCCTTCTATACCTTGTATTGTATTACTAAAAACACCTATAAGGTAAACTGCAGCATGTGATACAGATGAATACGCTATAAGCTCTTTTACATCTATCGTTCTTAATGTACTTATACTAGCATATATAATAGTAATAACACCAATTAAATATATGATATAGGTGTAATTTAAACAAGCTTTTGGTAATAAAGGTAACATTAATCTAAGTATACCATATAAGCTTAGTTTAAGAACTATTCCTGCTAATATTATACTACCACTTAATGGTGATTCAACATGAGCTTTTAACAGTCAAGTATTTAAAATAATTACTGGTGTTTTAACCGCAAAAGCTATAAAAATACCACAAAATAAGAAAAATTGAGTATAATAGTTTAAATTAGTTTTATATAAAGCATCAAAATCGGTGGTTCCTATTATGGAAGACATTGTAACTATAGACAATAATAAAAATAAAGAACCCAAAAGTGTGTATAAAAATAAGTAAAAACTAGCTCTTACCCTGTTGCTTGAACCAAAAGACCCTATCAATATGAACAAAGGAGGTAATATACTTTCAAAAAAAATGTAAAACAATAAAATATCTAGTACTAGAAACACGCACAATAGTAGTGTTTCCAACAACAATATTATTATGAGAAACGATCTCAAGTTGTGGGATATAGATGTTCAATTCGATAACAATGCAATAGGCATTATTATTGTTGTTAACAAGACAAAATATATAGATAAACCATCTACACCTAAATAAAAACTAAAGGTATTTACTTCATGATATTCTTGTACAAATTGAAATTGATTGTTAGTGAAATCAAAAAATGCAAATAACACTAAAGATACAAATAAGGCTAATATTGATGTTTTCAATGCTGTAGATTTAAGGGATATGTTCGTCCACGTAGTTATATATTTAACCATTGGCACATTAGGCTTTAACATGCGTGGTTTGTTGACTGTTTTTACTTCTGAAAATTTTTTTTGTGTCAGCGGTAGGGATTGATGGTCTAACTCGTTATTATAACTCACATCTGCATACGCACCTGCATATGCTAGATAAGAATCCCCAGAATTAAACACTACTTTCTTCACATTTGGGTTTTCGTCCTTATCGCCAGTAACAGCTTTAATTTTTGTTTTATCGATATCGCCAGTAAGAGCTTCAGGTTTAACATTATACATTAATGTGGAAATAATAAATACTCCTGCCAAAGGTATTAATAGTATTAGTATTATTATCACGAAACATACGTCATATAAAAAATTTACCACATAATACTTTTATTACCTATATTGTTAACTATTTACATATATATTAATAATTATACTAGGGTGTATCGATGGTGTAACCCTCAAACTACAAGCTAGAAAAGTAAAGTTTGCGAAAAAAGTGTACGTAGTATCAATATCAAACTGTGAAATTTATATTTTTGTAGGGTTACTTAATTATTCATACTTATTGCATGCATGCAGTAAGATTCTATACGTTTTACCCTATGAATGTCTTATTTATTAACTAAATAGATATAAGGCATATGCGTATTTTTTGCTACACGTATGTTAGCTTTTGTTACACATCTAAAAAATACTTACTATATATTTATTTTTTTTCTGTTATGATAGCCATTTTTATTTTATGATTGATTAAAAATAGTCCCTCCAACTAAATCTAATAAGGTTTTGTTGATTTTTTTTCATACTAAAAGGAAAAATCACGTAGTATGATACTATTAAAGTATAAAAAAGAGATCAAAATTAGAGGTGGTTGGGTATTAGCAATGGCTAGTTTGATGCATGCGTCAAACATTATATAGTCTATAGTAAATGCACATTACTAGGTATTAAATCAAAGCTAATAAGAATGCAAGGAAATAAAAATATAAAAGCCAGTACAAGGGGTAAAAGTATTGTTCAACAAAATGACATCAATTGATCATAACGTATTCTAGGGAATGAGGCTCTAGCCCATATAAAAATAAATATCATTATACAGGATTTTAACCCTAATGTAAGCCCATACACCATTCCTTCTATTATAGGATCAGATAATAGAGTTTCATAATCTGAGTTTATAATATTAACATATAAATAGGGATCAACTTCTTTAAACAAATATATGAGGGGTATGAAATTAATTATGTAGCCTCCTAAAAAAAGTATAGTTGTCAGTATACAAATAAGAACAATACTAGCATATTCAGCTAGAAAGAAAAAAACAAAAATAACTGCTGCATGTTCTGTCATGAAACCGCTAACTAACTCTGATTCCTCGTGTAATATATATATAAGAGAAATAAACCTTTTAGTTTATTTATTAGTTATTCACTTTAAATCTATACTGCTTTTTAGAAATAAGGCATGAATTTAAATATTTACCAACTGTAACTTTAGATATATTTAAATACTTGGCTAATTCAACATTATTTTTAAAGTTTTTAATTAGATTATTTTTTAAATCAAATATACCTACACCGTTTCTATGTTTACTTAATCTATCGCTTATCATTTTATTTGCTTCTTCACTATGTTTTTTACCAAACATAGGGTTCAACTCACCTGGTTTACTTATCAATTTTAAAGTTTCCTCCTTATGTGATTTACCGTACATAGGATGATTAGATTTATTTTCAAATCTTTTTAACATTTTTAATTTAGCTTCGTCTGTATGTTTATAGCCTTCAATACTTGTAGCTGTTCTCATAAAATTATACAAGCTATCAAAGGGATATTTTTTAATATAACTTGTTCCTAAGTCTGTTAAAGCTTTATTACTTGCCAGTTTACTATGATAAGTAAAATATTCGTAAACACAAAACTCAAACTTATTTAAGCCATATTTTAATATAGCATTTTGTAAAGCGATATTAGATTTTTTGTTTGCAAGATGTTCAATAAGTCTTAAGTATAAATCCTTCGCGCTACGTATATATCGCTTATTATTTACAGTATTTACAAAACAGTATATACCTGCTTTATTTCTTAATATTTTTTTATATGAAATAACCGTTTCATTATTATTTAAATTATGAAAAGTTTTTATAGGCACAGGAGTAGATAAATTGTTCAACGATTGAGAGGAAGAAAAAGATCTAGAAATCAAACTAGAATAGCCTCTTTTTTGTTCGATATAGGTACGGAATCCTATTTTATAAGTATTAGTTGTACACAACCTAGATTTCTTATATATATATTATTTTTACATTCACATATAAGGTTGGACTATATTTTATTAAATACAATATAAATTTGTATTTAATGATTGCGTGTAGTCTCTGAAGATTCTACTAGGATACCTTAGTATCTGTTTGTTTCCTGCTGATTGTCTTATAATATTAAGGTTTTCCAGCATATAGCAATCTTTTACGAGACCAAATCATATTGTTTTTAGTCAATAGCCTCGGCTAAATCAAAGGGAGCTCTATTTGTTTCTGCTATGGACCCTATAAAAAATATGATAAATATAGGTAATAGTGGTATGATGTATCATACTGCTTTTTGAGATTCAATGTTAACAGTTAAACTTAAACTACCTGATAACAATATTACAAGTAAAATAGCTGAACTTAAAATCAACTCATAACTAATTAATTGAGCTGTACTTCTTAATGATCCCAGAAATGCATATTTAGAATTAGCAGATCAACCTGCTAATAATATACCATACGTAGATAAAGAAGAAACAGCTAACATATAAAGTATACCGAGGTTAAAATCCGATATAGCCAACCCGGGTCCATAAGGTACAACAGAAAATCCTAACAAAGAAAATATTAACGTTATTATAGGTCCAAGAAAAAATAAAATTAAATTAGCTTGCGTAGGGGAAACATATTCTTTTAGTAAAAGCTTTAAAGCGTCTGCAAATGCTTGTAAAAGACCATAGTATCCCACTATATTGGGGCCTAATCTTCTTTGCATGCTTGCCATAGTTTTTCTTTCAGCAACCGTAACAAATGCTACAATTAGTAAAACGGGAACAGTTACTATTAAAACTTCTACAATAGAAATCAGTATGGGTAAATATAACATAATGTAAAATTAAGTGTATAATCTTTTCTTGACTGGTTTGCATAACTTCGTAAGTATGCTTTACTTCGTAATGCTATATACATGGTAATACTAAGCACCTTTGACATGCTAAGTGAAATTAAGCTGTATGGCGTGGTGCTTGCATAACTAGGTAAGCACACAAACTTATGCCTGCATAACTTCGTAAGCACGCATTATTATGTAGCTGGCGCCAGCGCAGCTTTAAATGCTAGCAGCAGCTTTACTTCGTAAACAGTACAATGTATCAGCTAGAAACTAGAAATAATAAGCCAATGTAGTGATTGCTTACATAGTATAAGCCAAGTTCTACAGTGAGTATGCAGAAAAAGTATATGTCATATTAAAAAATTAGGTTAACAATAAAACGAAATATCGTATAAGTTTTAATAAATAGCCGGCTATGTAATTTTAGCCAACTTAAGTATTATGCTTACTTTTTATAAGCAAAGCCTCAAACATCTACTACATTTATCACGTGTGTATACATTTAATAGGAACTTATAACGTAGAAAATGTACAAATTATTAATTATTATTATATAAACGTAAAAAGGTATATAGACACAGGGTATTACGCCCCGGCCCCGCGTAATACAGTGACAACAACCAGATATTTTGCCTCCTTGCTTTTTATGATATTATATGGCAACGATCCTAGATGTAAGGCTAGGGTACAAAAGGCTAGTTAATTAAATAGAAATAAAACATACACCTGGCATTATAATCACGTTTTACTAGTATACATCACGCATGCTTAATCAACATCACTATCAGAGGTTTCATCATTATTATAGCTTACAGGTCACTTAACACTTTTTTTCATTTTCTTAGGTGCACGAGGTCGATAATAAGTATCCCCTTCAAGGCTAACAATTTTTGATAACGTTTCACGTTCCTCATCTTTAAGTACTCGCTCTCTAAACCATTTGCTTCTTCATTTTACAACCAGTTCAGCTAAACTCAGGGTAGCTTTACTGGTTTTTAAATGCTCATCAGAAATTACACTAGGGTTAACCCTCTTTGTTTCATCCAATGCTGCAAGTTCCAGTCTAATACGAGCCCGAACGTTTAGGTACGCTATCTGCTTGTTTAAATTTGAAGTTAAACTATCATCTTTAGGATATGGTTGGTATTTTATTGCTTCCTTACATTGATTGTATATACTTTTTCTTTGATCCTTGTTTAATACATCGTGAATAGCATTCACACCTGATTTCTGTACTAAGTCTAATATTACACCTGGAGAGTTTTGGTTCTCTTTCCATGATCCTGCATAGGGAGAATTAACAGCAGCCAGTAATAATTTACGAGCTTCAAGCTCAAAAGCAATATATTCTTCAGTATTCTTTTCTATATCATCCAATAGCGCTTTCTTATGGCTATCAGAATCATTAAACTCTTCACAAGAGAAATCTATTTCCCGCTTTTGCTCTTCCAAGATTGAGTTCGCTCTACGTAGTAAATTCTCTTTAAATGCATTATAATCTAGATTATCAGTAGCTTCCTTAAGTTCCTCCTTTCGAGCTTTGATAGCTTCAAGATCAGCTTTGATAGCTTCAAGATCAGCTTTGGTAGCTTCAGCTTTAGCTTTAGCTATCTCATCTCGTAAAGAAGTACTATCTACGTTAGCAGCTGTGGAGCTGCCAACTCCTGCACCATTAGAGCTGCCTATCCCGGCACCACTAGAGCTGCCTATATTTTGGCCAGCTGCTGAAGCAAATGAAATACTACCCAATTTTATAGGAGAAAAGTGCATAGTGAATAATGCATATAAATGAATAAGTGCTCCAATACATAAGCATAGGTCATCAGCATTTTTAGTTATAAATAAGACTGATAAAGGTAATACCGCACCTATAATTATGATAGATGCTATTCTAAAATTAGATAATTTTTTAAGCGAAACGGCAGTCACGAAATAAGCTAAAACTAGTGATATGAATGCATTAGCAATAGGATAATATACGAGCATATCTAATTGTCCAAATATAGCTTTAATTGGTCATCTAAATGCTAATATAAAGAAAGCAGTTAATAATAATAAAGAAATTTTATTAATCAATGAAAAGTTTCTACTTTGCACAGGCAGACTTACGAAAGCATGAGGTTTAGGTGGGCTACTTAATGCTCACTCTAAGGAATCAAATGATCTAATGATAAGAGCTTGTAATGCATCGGTATAATAGCTAGGCATATATCAAATATAATTTAATATAGGTTTACCTATTGTCAACTGTGTATATAATATTTGTAAAAACAAGAAAGTTGCTATCACACTTATTATAGAACCAAAACTAGATATCATGTTTCAACCTGCGAAAGCATCAGCATAATCACTTATTCTTCTAGGCATACCCTGCAAACCTAAAAAGTGTTGAGGGAAAAACGTAACATTAACCCCTATGAATAAGATTCAGAAATGTACTTTTCCCATGGATCTGTTGTAATCTACACCTAATATCTTAGGTATTCAAAAATATCAGGCGCTGTATAGCGCAAAAACAGCACCCATTGATAATACGTAGTGGAAATGCTTTTTGTAATTTTTCTTTTATACATTGATCTGTTTAATGTTCTTGTTCAGCTAAAGCATTTAAAATTCTGTTTGTTATGCTGAATTCTCCATGATTTTCTGAATTAACACCTAATCCCCTAGCAGCCTTAAAACCTTGGAGATATTGGGAATTAAGATTTGCTTGCGCAAGATCTCTACCAGCGTAAGCAAAATCTAAGCTACTATAGCTACATGTTTTCTTACCCGCTGCACTTAATTCATAAAGAACTTTAGCAAAGTTTTTATTAAAAGGTTGGTTACCATGTTGGTAATTTCACCCCGCTAAATTAGTGGGGTATTGATCCACCATAACACCAATTATTTTAATTACAGTGCCTTTAGGTAAAAATCCTACATTAACATGACCACCTGTTACCCTATATAAGCCAGGTTGAAGAGTTGCTAAGCTTTGCCCGGGTTGCAATAAAGGAGTTCTAGCTATAGCCCCACTATCCATCTCACTAACAAATGAATCACAAAGTAAGGGTTTTGAAAAAAAAACTGTTCATAGAATATATAACGTTATGTATAATAGAATATATAACGTTATATGACGCATCGTACTATGTTCTAACATCAATAAATAAAATTTAAATGCAAAAATGAACACAATAAATGAAAAAATTGACCATCTATATGAAAATATTTGCGTATATCTTTTATACTGGACTGTATCATTACCAGTAATGCTAAACTATTGTTGTAAATTAGATATGAAAGTAACTTTATATCATAAAGGATTTTCATATTTAATTCAATTAATGACAAAATCTGAGTATATTTTATGTTCTAGACTATTTATAGGTGATGTTTTGTATTTTCTAATCTCTATAAAAGGTTTAATTTTTGTAACTCTATAAAACTTCATATCACAATATAATCTATTATGCATGAAATAGTCATATATAAATAGCATAGCATTAACATTTTGAAATTTAAAAGCGATAGATAAAAATTGTTTAGAACCTTGCATATTAGAAGATTTACTACGTTTTATTATGTAGGGTTTACATTTGGGTATAGTATTATTGAAATTTAATTTTGAGCTGTACTCATTATATTTAAACTCTAAGTTGCATTCTATTCTGTTACCAGAGTAATTAAATACTACACTACCATCAGTATCAACTAAGCCTGAAAAATAAGGGTCATATAAGGCTATATTATAATCAGGCTCAATATAACCAATATTAGACAAAACACACGCCTGTTTAAACGAGGGGACTTTTAATCTAATAAGACCATTAACACCATTTAAAATATAATTCATAGATTCTTTAGTAGACACTATAAATATAGAATAAGGTTTGTTTTTGTCAGATCTAATTCTACCCATATGTAAATAATTTTGGATACGTGTTAATATTCTAATATCTCTGTTATGTAATTTAATTCTAATTTGTTTAACAACTTTTTGACCATTGCTAGGAGATTTTCTAATATCAAAATTACCGTCTCCATCTAATACCCCCGCAAATCAATTTCAAAATTTATAATCTTTAGTATCTGGCAATTGACGTACAGTCTCTGAGAATCCTTTACAGTTTTCTGCTGATTGTATGTTTATATCCTTTATTGATAATTTTGTACTGTTATTTTCACTACTTAAAAGTATATTATACCTACTGTGGTCTAGTTTGTAAAGACAAAACGTATTAATAAATAGTAAACAATACACAAAAAACATAGTTTCCAGCATATAGTCAATTTCAAAATAATATTTAAAAAAAGATATATTATCTAGGCCCATTTGAGCTACTACGTAATAGGTATCGTGAAATGCAATGTCAAGTGAAGCGTTAGCTAAAACAACACCACTCAATCCTCCTACTGTGAACATAAATACGAATCCTAAGGCAAATAACATAAAAGGTGTTAATTGAAAAGATCCTCCGTAACATGTAGCTAACCAACTGAATATTTTAATTCCTGTTGGCACTGCTATAATTAAAGTAGCAGCTGTGAAATACGCTCTTGTCATTAAATTTTGGACAGTATCTTAGTCAGTTTTTTTACAGATTGACTTCTTGCGTACTTGTCTCTGAGGATCCTTTAGTTGCAATACTTTTTATCTTAGTTATACCTCTTACTTCCAAGTGTTGACCATTAGTTATCATAATGTACACTTTTCTGAATTTCAGATAGTTTACATATTTACCAGCAAACACTTTATATATATCAAAATAATTAATTAGAATCTGTGCAGTTTTAAACCCTGTACTTTTATAGCACCATATGCCGGTGTTATATTGAGAAATATTACCCATTTTAACTGTATCATAGAGAAGTTTTAAAGGTACAACGTCATTTTGTTTTAAAAAAAACTCTAATCTTACACTAAATCCCGTATTATGTGCTTTACTTTTTATAACGCTGATATGAAAGCAACCATCCGCCTGGGTAAAGCCCGCCAGTCAATGGTTATCTAATGACAAACAATTTAGGGGTGGCAATATGGTATAATTAAAATCTACATCATAATTGTGTTTAAGTAATTGTTCATATTTAGGTCTACTTACAAATTTACCATTAATTAAAGATAAGATGTATGATAAACCTTTTGCATTTTTACAAATATATCTAACTGCTTTTTTGTTTTTAATTTTGTATACATTACCATAACCTATTTGTTTTTTGATATAGTAAGCTAGTGCTACATCATTTTCAGCAAAAATGATGTATAACTGCTTTTTACCAAATCAACCGTCCCCTTCTATTAAGCCAGTTAAAAAATAACCAAACTCAGTATCAGTAAGGTAAGATTTATGTTTAGATACATGTTCAGAAATAGAAGAAAGTTTAGTATAACTATTATAAGTATTTTTAGTGTCAGCCGTAGCACTTGCACTAAAACCAAAGTTTCCTGCTGATTGTCCTGGTAGTTTATTATACTTTAAGCAGATTTTACCTAACGTAATTAATACGAGTGGACCACTTAAACAGGAGTTTCCAGCATACAGCAAGATTTTTACCGTGAACACAATTTTATCCACGTCTAGACCAACACTATACATGTGGTGTGATCAGACAACAAAACCTAGAACACCTATGGACATCATGGCATATACCATACCAAGATAACCAAATACGCTCTTATTTGAGCTGGCTGATATTGTAGTACTAATTACTCCAAAACCTGGTATTATTAATATGTAGCAAATATTTTAATTAATTGAACAGCATCAACTATAAATCAAAGTTTGTTCTGCGGAGCTGCGGAGCCCTCATTAATTTTCAAAAACTTTTATATTCTTGTTAGGACTTTATCTTAAATTGTAGTATTTTCTTCATGGTGGTTAATTAAGGACTTTATTTTTATAATTTTTATTAAGCCTTTATCAGTTAAATGTTCTCTATCTTGTATTAATGTGTAGACTTTTCTTCATCTTAAATAACTTATGTGTTTTCTAGATTGTAAATTAAATTGATTAAAATATTCTATAACATTTTTAGCAGAACCAAAACTAGTAGAACCATAATAGTAAGTATCTTGGGATTTTCTATATCCAATATTACCACCTAGATAATTTTTTATTTTCCTTAATAGTATATTATTTTTTTGATCTATTTTATAATTTAATCTTATTTCTGGCTTGTTTCTCGTAGTACGATTAATAATCTTAACTTGAAAACTAGCATCTGCATCAGAAAAACCTGCTAATCAGTGATTGTAAAAATCGTTGGTCAAGTTCATAGTAAAATTAATATTTATATCCTTATATCTAACATGATTTAATATATCATCAATTACTTGATTAAATCTATTTTCTGACCTTAATTTACCATTTATTAAGTTAAGCACATTTAGTATTCCTTCCTTTTTGGACACTATTAAAAGATATGCGTTTTTATCTTTTACTTTTCTAACATTACAATTACCTAATTTTTCTTTTACATAATAAGCAAGAAATGCATCTGAAGAGCTAAATACTATAACTAATTGTTGAGCTTTACTAAAATGACCATCACCATCAATTAAACCTGCTAAATAATAACCTAATTGTCCATTATTAAGAGGCTTCAAGTGTTTAGGAACATGTCTTGATGTACGTTTTACATGTTCTGAATTTACTACAATTCCATTGCGTAGAGTCTCTGAGGTTCCATTCATTGTATTTGTTCCGTATAATGAAATGTTACCTGCTGATTTACTTTTTTGTTTTAGCTTTTTAACTATGTCGTGTTGCTGCGCTAGCTGCGCACCGATGGAGTATCTAAAACTTTGTAACAAAGTAGTCCCAGCATACAGCAATGTTAAGAGGCCTACAAATTTAACCTCTGGGTGACCAAAAAATCAGAAAAGATGTTGATATAATATAGGATCACCACCACCAGCTACTTCAAAAAAAGATGTATTGAAGTTTCTGTCTGTTAATATCATAGTAATTCCACCGGCTAGCACAGGTAAAGATAACAGAAGTAATACAGCTGTTATAGCAACAGCTCACCCAAATAGTGCTAACTTATGTAATCTAATACCTGGGCATCTCATGTTAAGAATAGTAGATATAAAATTCATAGCCCCTAATAAGCTGCTTATTCCAGATAAATGTAAAGCAAATATAACTAAATCTACACTGGGTCCACTATGGCTTTGTATTCCTGATAGGGGTGGATAGAGAGTTCAGCCTGTACCTGCTCCATTCTCTATACCATTAGCAAATAAAAATAATGCTATACTTGGTATTAAGAGCCAAAAACTAATATTGTTTAACCTAGGAAATGCCATATCGGCTCCCCCTATTAACAATGGCAATAAAAAATTACCAAACCCTCCTATCATAGCTGGCATGACCATAAAAAATATCATAACAAGAGCATGAGCAGTTATTATACTATTATACAACTGATTATCTGCTATAAATTGAACTCCAGGTGCAGATAGCTCTAATCTGATTAACACAGAAAAAGCTGTACCTATTAAACCTGAGAATAAAGCAAAAATAAGGTATAAAGTTCCAATATCTTTTGCATTTGATGATAAAAATCATCTTTCTGACCTTAACGATATATGACTAAACTTAATGTTTAGCTTATTTTTTTGATTTTTTTTATCCAT